AGTCTAAACTCTAAAAAAATAGGGATATTCGTTTCACGAATCAGCAGTATTTTTTCTGTGCTTCTGTGCGAAGCATACAGAAAAAAATTACTAAAATACTGCATATCCCTACGGGATCAGAAATCAGTACACTTCGTTAGGGATATGAAGCTGCTGGTAGAAAAAAAGCTATTTTTTTTTTACCGCTCGCTTTGGATATATAAAGTATAAATGTAATTTAGGTGCGCCAGCGTTTCGCTAGCTGCTCCTAAATTATATAAGTATAGAAAGAAATTATTGTAGAATTTAAGCTACATATTAAAGAGATTTATTTATATAAATAGGCTTGCTAGCTGATTGTATATATATGCTGGCCGTATTTCATAGCAAGCTCGCTTTTAATAGGCAACCAGTAATATGAGCAATTCTTTACCTACAAGCCTATAATTATATTAACTCTAAGAGAAATCTAATAATAAACGGAGTGAATTGAAATATCTTATTAACTTCAGGAAAAGAAATCAAAAGAGATTCTATGATTAGCGTGAGCTAAAATAGAGTAGCCTAGAAAGTCAAATGGTGGATAAACTGTTTAAATTTAATGGGGAACCTTCCTCAAAGGCTAAATATAATATGTAAGCGATAGTGGAAAGTACCGTGAGGGAACCAAAACAAAAACAGTGATTTTATAAGCAGTTCGGAAAAATAAAAAAGTTAGAACGTACCTTTTGCATAATGGGTCACCAAGTTAACATTAGATGCGAGATTCTACGTAGTTAAACCGAGCGTTAAAATAACGGTAAGTGTCTAAAGTTAGACCCGAAGCCTGGTGATTTTACCATAATCAGGATTATAAAAGTCCGAACGGAATATTGTAGCATAAATATCCGAAGAATTATGGTAGGTGTAGTGAAAGACAATACTGACCAGGATAGCTGGTTTTCTGCGAAACCTATAACAGTAGGCAATTTAAGTATAATATCTTAGCAGGTACAGAATTTAATCTCAGACAAGACATAAGGCTTAACTTGTTAACAAGTTAAGCCCATGTTTTATTTTGTACAAATTGGGGGATCATGAAGATTTTATCAGTGAGTATGTAGACTCGGAATGGCAAAGATATATCTTAAATCATCAGACATAGAATGATAAGGTTGTATGTCAAAAGGGAAACAGCCCAGAACAAGAGTTAAGGTTCCTAAATTATTAGTTGAGTGAAATTAAGAAGGTTTTTATTAAAGTCGACAAGGAGATAGGCTTAGAAGCAGCCATAATTTTATGACCTCGTAACAGAGCGCTTGTTAAGTTTTAAAAGCATCGAAAATTTATCGGATCTAAACAATATACCGAAACCTTGTCCATATTATTTTATAATTAATAGTCTCAGCAAGCTCGGACTATACAATTATAATTAAATGGGGTAGCAGAACGTTGAGCTAAATTAAGATTTTTATTTTTTAAATGAAATTATAATAATTTAACTCAAGTGATAATGGTGACATGAGTAACTAAAAGAAAATTTTCCGCCTAAAGCTTATGGATGTAATTAAGTAACGGCCTCTAAGTTTATGGAATCAAAAGATTAAAACGATGAGACAATCTTTCATACTAAGGACGACATTTTAAGTGCAAAATGTACTGGAAAAATAGTAATAAGTTTAAGCTATGGCTAGAACTAGCTATAGCTGTAAATGGAAAGTAACCGTACCTAGAATCTGAAACAAGTAAGCTAGTAGAGAATACGAAGGCGTAAATGAGCTAACAATCATAAAGGAACTCGGCAAATTGACTACCGTAACTTCGGGATAAGGAGAGCTCATTATTCTTGATTAATATCAGGTAAAGAGGAAGAAGCATGAAATAGTGTTGTACGACTGTTTAATTAAAACACAGCACTTTGCTGAAAGATTAAAAATCTAAGTATAGAGTGTGATGTCTGCCCGGTGCCGGCTGGTTAACAGATATAATTAAATATACTAATATTTGATGTAGACGGAAACCCCGGTTAAAGGCGGCCTTAACGTGAGGGTCCTAAGGTAGCGAAATGCCTTGGCCGTTAAATGCGGTCTTGCATGAATGATGTAACGATACAACAGCTGTCTCTATGATTGACTCAGTGAAATTGGAATAGCTGTGCAGATACAGTTTACCTCTAGTTAGACGAGAAGACCCTATGCAGCTTTACTGTCACTAATTATAGAGTATGATAAACAATTTTCAGTTTATAAGGTAATTGACGGCTGGCTTGCTTAGCAAGCTGGCTCTATGACAATGAGAATCCTTTATTTTTTTTTCATATGAATGAATTGGTTTAGGACGAGCTTAAGCTCGTAGTAAATCAACCTAATTCAGCTTATTTTCCTTTCTGCTGTAAGCGCATAATGATAGATTATACTTAAATTTGGATTTATGCCTGCAGAAATAGATAAGTACCCTTGGTTAAGGAACTATCGCTAGGGGACAGTTTATGTGGGGCACAGACCCTGTAAAGAGTAAACAGGAGTGTCTAATAATTTATAATTATTTTGTTTGCGATTTAAGGTAGTAGAACTATTTTTAATCATATAAAATTATTTATATGTACATTCGTTGTATATATATTTAAAAAAAGGTAGGATTTTCACTATATAGAAATTAGAGATAATAAAAATATTAAGTAGTAGCTGCTGAGTCCTAATCCCGCCGAAGGGGGGGATATGGACTACTATGTATTTCATAGCAAGCTCGCACTAATATTTTTTAACTATTAAGACTGGCTATCTAGCTATGCTCTAATAGTTATGTTTTAATTATCTAAAAAGCTCAACGGCTAAATCTTGCCTTACTGTTTGATTATCAACAAATCTTACAGTTGCGTAAGCAGGGCATAGGATCACAAGATGCAACAAGGAAAGATCTTGGATTATTGGAAAAGCTACGCTAGGGATGTTTGTCCTTTAATATTTTATTTCACTGTGGTATGGGTCATAGTCCTACGGACTCAGCTTTTTTTTAAAAAAAAGCTGAGTCCGTAGGGATATCGCTGAGACTTCGTCTACCCGTGCTATATTGAGAAGTAAAAATAATTAATAATATATTGGGTTAATTTCAAAAATTACTTACGCGTTGCTTTACGAGACTCCGTCTATAAAGCTCGCTATGTAAATTTGAAGCGAAATTTATCTTAGCATAAATTATAAGATAAAGACGTTCAACGACTATAAGGTGAGTTATATGCACAGTTTGCGAGGAAGAGCCAGCTAGCCGATATATAAAGCTAGTTGCTTTTACTTGCAGGCTAAACAATAATCCTTTTTTACACCCAACATTATTATTATATATATATATATAAAAAAAAATAAAAGAAAGAATAAATATTTAGAAAAATGAATAAAGACGGTAACGTAGTATTCCCGGCTACGCCGGGAATCGTTAACTTTCAAGCCGCCTCTTCTAAAGGTGGGCAAGGCAAAGTTAGCTCGAAAATTTATAATAATAATTTAAAACAATCTAAAACAATACTTTTAAAGAAAAAAATAGGTGATATAGGAATAACCAAATATTTACCTTCATTTTCTAAAGAATGAAAGAATACTATCTATTCTTATAATAAAAATACATTAAAGAATATACCAGTTAATGATTTAAATATAAACAAAATAATAAAAGGTTACTTTAATTTATATTTTAAAGATCATAAATATACAGGATCTAAATTTATATTATTAAAAAGAAGACGTAATTTATTAAGAAGAATACACGTAAGTAATGCTGAAATTAAACATACTAATAATAAAGCAATAATTACTCTGTATACTCTAAATAGAGAAAAAAATGTATTAAAAAAAAAATATTTAAAAATAAATAAAAAAATAAGTAAAAAATTAATAGCCAAACGTTATTTTTTATTATATAAAGAAAATATAGAAAAAATTTATAAAATCTTAGGTGAATATAAAGATCAATATATATTTATTAGTGATATAATAAGAAAAACCAAATTTATAAAATATAAACTAGAATATTTAAATAAATTTATAAAATTAAAAGATCTTTATTTAAAAAAAGTTTGAGGTGTTATTCTTAACCAATATGCGAGAAAATATCTAAAATACTTAAGAAAATATGACTTATTATATTCTCTTAATCAATATAAATTCAACAGATTGGTGTTTTTACCTAAATTAAGTAATATATTAAATAAAATTCTAGGAAAAAAAATAGAATATAATATAATTAATTTAAAATCTGTCGCATATCATACAGATCTTTTTACTAATGCATTAGCATTAAAATTAAGAAAAAGAAGAATAAATTATATAAATTCTATGTTTAGTATTTTAAATAGAGCATATTTACCTAATATTAATACGATTAAAGAAAGATCTATAATAAAAGGTGATCAAAAAATGGATCTATTTCAAAGTAAATTTAAAGATTTAAAAATAATATCTAATATAGTATTCCCAGCTATGCCGGAAGGCATCGCTGGAAGCTTGGCGCCAACCTCCTCTCTATCTAAACTGTTAGATGGTACATACCCTTCAGATATAAATAATGGAATAATGCATAGCAGCGATGCTAATAAAGAAAATATCCATAATACTATTTATAATTCTATTGGATATAAAAATATGGCAGGTATAAGATTAGAAGTTAAAGGTAGATTAACTAAACGTTACAGAGCGGATAGATCTATCTATTCATTAAAATGAAAAGGAGGATTAAAAAATGTAGATTCTTCTTTTAGAGGTTTAAGTTCAGTTTTATTTAGAGGTAATTCTAAATCAAATGTAACTTATTCAATAGCTAAATCAAAACGTCGTATTGGAGCCTTTGCAGTAAAAGGTTGAATAGGTGGAAAATAAAGAAAGGCGCAAGAGGCTTCTGATGAGTAGTCCAGAAGAATGCCCCCCACTTCGTTGGGATTAGTAGCCTTCTGAGTCCGAAGGACTACTCATCAGAAGGCTACTAATCCCGAGACTTCGTCTGTATTTCATATCCCTTACGGGATCAGAAATTAGACGAAGTGGGTCCGCCTGGGATATGGACTACTACTAAAATATATATATATAATAATAATGAAGACATAGTCTGAACCGTTTTGAAAAAAATGGAAATATAAGTGCTATAGCTATCCTTCGGTATTTCGTATACCGGAGGTATTGCTTGTACAGCAATAAAAAAATAAGGGGGGGACTTCGTTCCCACCTTCATAGGACGCTTTTATGATAACACATAGAACAGGCTAATTTGCGCAAGAGTGTACAAAATGAGTGCGCGGTTTGGCACCTCGATGTCGGCTTAACTTATCCTCATGGATGCAGGAACTATGTAGGGTGCGACTGTTCGTCGATTAAAAAGTTACATGAGCTGGGTTAAATACGTCGTGAGACAGTATGGTTTCTATCTTCTAGGGGGAATTAGAATATAATAAGAACTAACTTTTGTACGAAAGGAACAAGAAGAATTTAATTTGTAAAAGGGTTAAATAATAGTTACTAACCTATGGTTTACCTGTTGTCTATGTGCCCAAATATTAAAATATAGGATAAAAATTCTATATATCTGTATAGCTTTAGCTATACATAGGGATGTTTCTTTCACTAAGATAAATATATAGCATAGGCACGGCAGGAAAGCTAAGTTGGTTAAGGATAAGTGCTGAAAGCATATAGGCACGAAGCTTATCTTAAGATATTTCTTAAATATACGTAAAATATTATTACGAAGGATTAATATAGGCTTTATCCGTACGAATCTGGAGATTTTTAAGAATAAAGTACTAATTTTATAAATAACTATTTATACATATATCGCATGTACAATGCATGCCTATTTCTGCTCAGCAGAAATTAGCCAACCATACCTGGATATACTTTGCTATCGGGTGGTTTGGCTTTTTAAATTTTAGCAAATTGTAGCTAGAGCCTGATTAGCATAAAAGTAATGCAATTGTTTTGTAATCAATAGAAGTAAGTGCGATACTTGCATTGGGCTGACGAATAGTAAGGCGCCAGGGATAAAAAAAAAATAAGGCGTATCCCCCAGGCGGACCCCCCACTCCGTGGTCGACGGAGTGGTGTGGCGTGCCTCACACTTCGTTAGGAGAAGTCTCTCCCTAACGAAGTGTACACATATTCCCGGAGGGAATTAGGGAATTAGGGAGGCATTCTTCTGGGAATAGAGCTTGCTAGTACGCAGTACTACTCCTCTCATTATAGAGTTGCGTCTTATTGCCTAGCGAAGCTACTATTCTTCGAATCAGGCAAAGCTTACTGCTTTAGCAAGCTAGGATTAGTCGTCAAGTGGTAATATCACTTTAGACTTATTAGTGATGAATATTTTAATGACTCTAATTTGACAAGTCTAGAAAGAGTCACTACTAGAGGTAGGGCGCCCATAAACCAGACTTCGTGCGATCCATATCCCTTTGGGTAGACTTCTGTCGCTAGCGCGATTTTTTTCTGTAGAAAAAAATAATCAGCAGGCTAAGGAGAGCTTGCTGTATTTTCGTCGCGGAAGAATCTTCCTCCTTCGGAGAGTACACTTCGTTAGGGGACTACAGCAAGCTCTATATTAAACTTAATAGTCTTAGCTGGCTTATGCGATAGCAAGTTAATACGCAGGCTAGTAAACTACAAAAAAAAAAGAGCTATTTTAGTAATCTTAGTGGTAAATAAGGCAGAGATGGGAGACTGCAATATTATACCTTAGTAGGGTGCAAATATCTCAGCTCGAGCTTCCACACCAAGATGAAGCTAAACCGATAGTGGTTATGGTTGGGTGCGGCCAATACATCCAGGTGCAACTCCTGTGGCTTCTCCCGTAAAGAGGATTCTGCCTCATTTTTTTAAGGCGCAAGCTTAAGCTTGCTGTAGACGAAGTCTCCCCTATTTCTTCGAAATTAGTCCTTCGGAGGGAGGGATATTAAAAGGACTAGTAGTCAAGCGGTTACGACATAGCTCTTTCAATGCTACCATCGTAGGTTCGAATCCTATCTAGTCTAAAGCGGATTGGTGTAATAGTAACACATTTGGCTCATGTCCAGAGGTTAGAGGTGCAAGTCCTTTGTCCGCGTAGGGCTATAACTTAATAGGTAAAGTGTACTGCTCATAACAGTAATTATAAGTGTTCAAGTCACTTTAGCCCTAAATCTGAGTGCTGGAATCGGTCCAAATATAACTAAAGACTCACTCCAGAAGAATGCCCCCCACTTCGTTGGGCAGACTTCTGTCGCTAGCGCGATTTTTTTCTGTAGAAAAAAATAATCAGCAGGCTAAGGAGAGAGATAATTTATTTGGAGAGGCGAAGCCTATCCAGCTCTCTCTAATATAAAAAACCCTAACACTAGATAGAGATTTGCACCGTAGTCTTAAGACAAGGCTATCCAGAAGAATGCCCCCCACTTCGTTGGGTAGACTTCTGTCGCTAGCGCGATTTTTTTCTGTAGAAAAAAATAATCAGCAGGCTAAGGAGAGCTTGCTGTATTTTCGTCGCGGAAGAATCTTCCTCCTTCGGAGAGTACGCTCCGCTAGCGAAGGCTAGTAAAGTGTATCTCAATGAGCTATATTCATTGGTGATAGACAGTTAAGAAAGACTATAGTTGTAGGAAGTAAGCAATTATAAGTTAATGGTAAACTATTCGTTTACCAAACGAATTTTGTCAGTTCGACTCTGGCTAATTGTAAAAAAAAATCCGAATGGTGAAATTGGTAAACACAACAAACTTAAAATTTGTAGGCAGAGTGCCTTGAAGGTTCAAGTCCTTTTTCGGATATTAAAGAGCTTGCTAGTACGCAGTACTACTCCTCGTGGAAGAATAAACTCAGAAAACTTAAGCTTTTCTGAGTTATACTCGTGTGTTCAAACCACTCCTCAGTGCGCAAGCTCTATTTGAACGGTTATAGGTTAATGGTAGACTTGTCGATTTCCACTCGATTTGTGTCAGTTCAAATCTGACTAACCGTATTCTATAGGATTTAGTATAGTATAGTAGGATTTATAATTATACATACTATAATGATGCTATTGTATTCCACATAGCATCTACACTTCTTTTCAGTAACAGATAAGCTAGAGAAGGTATATATATACTGAGTATATAAAGCAAGCGATAAAAAAAAATTAAAGAGGAGGAGTACGCTCCGCTACACAGAAAAAAAAAAATCGCGCTAGCGACCCCTTACTCATAGCAAGCTCTTTTTTTTCTTCAGAGCTTAGCTAGTATAAATAAGCGGGCGACTCAAACTTATTGTAAGCTTAGCCATCTAGCTTGTGCTGGATTAGCAAGTGGGCTATATCTTATAGAAAGAATTAAGAATATGAAGTTTCATGTGATGAAGAATGCGATAGTTAGAGCTATGTACGCTAATTTAGCGTGGGCGCACTCTTTGCTAGGGAACAAAGTTCCCTAGCAAAGTATAAAGATAAAAAATAAAGAGGAGTCTTTGCTAGGAACAATCTCATCCCCCTATTCCCCTAGGGGGAGAGACTTCGTCTCTCGCAAGCACGCTGATTCTTTTTATCCTAGCTACGACTAGATAAGCGACTTTAGTTTAGTACCTTAAGGAAGTACTGAAGGTAAGTAGGCTGTGTGCATAGCTCTAACTACCAAGTTCTAAAGAGCATAAAATGCTAATGTATATTATATGCGATTCGCGATTCCCTATTCCCAGAAGAATGCCTCCCTAATTCCCTAATTCCCTCCGGGAATACGGGAATATGGGAATATGAGTACACTTCGTTAGGGAATAGGAGTACACTTCGTTAGGGAGTATTTCTCCGGAGGGAGCAAGCTCTTATATATTTAGCCTGTAATTATAGCGCGGTTTAATATTCTTAAGGTGATATGGGGAGTAGACCTCGTATCTCCACCTCCGGCTCCCCACCATATTGGTGGGAGCGGGAGTCTTAGTAAGTCGTAGGCTATTATTATTAACTTAACTAAATGCGACTACTACTTTTATACATAACAATACTTTAAAAATGGAAAAAAATATCAATCTTCTTTTAGTCCGTTTTTTCGCTAGATTCCCTTGATCTCTGCATTCTGATCCCAGCGAAGGGGGTAGACTTCGTCTCAGCAGAGATCTTCAACAATATATAAATCTTCGTACTTTTATAAATCGTCAGAAAATCAACAGGCTATCTAAAAATTCTATAGAACTTATTTCACGATATATCTTTAATATAAAATTATATCAATTTTTAGCTGTAGTTTTTATTCATGTAGCCGTTACATCTATTCAAATAGATTTGAATTTATTCTTAGAAGTGTTAAATAATCTTCCCGAAAATTTGGGATCATCCGTAGGCGTCCCAGAGCTAGCTAAAAACATTAAATTAGATAGTAATATAAATTATATCTTATGTTATAGTCATAGATCTTTATTTGGATTTAGGACTTATATATTAATGGTTTTAATATTATTTATAATATTTCCCATACTTTTTATAATACAAAATTATATTTTTATAATTTTAAGTATATTAAGTGTAATATTAGTTAAAGCTTTAGCTCTAAATTTTTATCAAAAACATTTTCAGTTTTTTTATAGTGGCTTGCCCAGTCATAAAAAAGTAGATTTTAGAGAAAAATTAGTGCACTTTATTACACTGATAATAAATAATATAGGGAAAATTATAAAGCATTTATTTAAAATGTGAATAATATCTATTATAATAATATATATTTTTAGATATTTGCTAGCTACTATGTTATTAAATATAGATGATAATAATAGTTTTATAATAACAATATTAATACTTACTCTTCCTTTACCTATGTTTTTTTATTTGCTAAATTTTATAGTGAAATATCTGAAGAAAGAATCTATAGAGGATAAAGATTATTATTTGTATAATGATTACGTAGTAAAAAGAGTAAATCTATATAGAATAACATGTACTATAATTGTAAACTACTTAATTCAAAACTATTATAGTACAATAATTATATCTATAATAATAAAAGGGTTTATTGTTATAATTATAACATTATTCACAATTTGTATAATATACGGTATCTTGCGAATAAATAAGCCAGGATGGCGTGCCTCACACTTCGTTAGTAGACAAAGTACAATATCGTGCAGTAGGGTTGACCCTCTCTCCGATGGCGATTCTGGAGTCCGAGCTTCCCTAACGAAGTGTATCCCTCCGGGAGAGAGGGTCGGAATAAATAAGCATGAGCCTATACCACTTAAGAGCGCATTGGATCTAGCGGGGTCAGCCAGCTATATAGCGGCATTTATATCACTAACTCCATTTTTACAGGAAGCATGTAATTCAGGTTTCAGTAAGTTTTATTTTAATGAAGGTAACCAAAGATATTACGAGTGGAAAGGCATACCTTTCAGTACGCCAGGTGTAGTAAAGTGTGGACCTGAACCAACCATCAATATCATGCAGGTGCGAAAAACAGAAATAGCCCTGGCGAAAGCGGCTGAAGAAGCTCGAAACCTACATAAAGTACCCGATACGGACGTGGGTATATATTATCGAAATCTAGATGCAGCCATAGAGAAAGAGGCTGCTCAAAACCTAAATAAAGAAGCCGTGGCGAAAGAGGGTGGGGCTTCTTTATCTAGATATTATCGAAATATAGATGAAACCATAAAGAAAAAGGCTGATTATGTACCTGTTCCTGAATCTGTTCGACAAGGGCTAATAAAAGAATATAAAGATAAATTAAATAATTCTCCTATCGTAAATATTACGTGAAAACTTAAATATAATGAAGGTATTCAAAGATCGCAAGCTAATTTCACAGTAAAACCAATAAATTATTTTTATAATACTAAATTTTATGGGGCGGTTTCTTTGGTTTTAAAAGGGAGATTATTAATAGTTAATATAATTAGACATGACTTGCCTGGTTGTGTCTTTATGCCTACTTATTATTTACAAAATGCAAATGTTACGGATAGTTCAGCCAAAATTAGGGATATTACAACAACATTAGAATCTAAATATGGTATAATGTTACCCCAGATAGGGATAGATAAGGTGGAGAATAGAATTAATGGTTTAATAATATTTACTCAAGCCGAATCTATAGATAATACAAGTTTATTTAGAGTATGAAGGCCTTCATCGTATTATATGGAACCCGAACTAAAAACTGTAAAGAATTATTACCAAGAAAAAAGTCAAAATAATCTTAGAATTAGAGAATTTGATACTACTGATAGTATTAAATTCTCTAAAGACTTAAAGAAGGTAGTAGGAGTACAAGGGGAAGCTATAAAAATAGCTAATAATGAAAATTTTGTAATACATGAGGACAGATTGGCAGCCCGGAAGTTAGCTTTTTTTGAAAATACCTTAGACAACGAATATAGAAAATTAGTGGAATTTTATTTAACTAAAGGTCAAAAAGCTAACCCTAAGGATTTCATGATTTGAGAAGAAGATGGTTCAGATAAATCTAGACTTAAATTTAAAGACTTAATGTATAAAGCCCGGTCTGAAACAAAATCTGCTATTCAAAAAGATGAATATCTACTAGCTCGTCCTAAAGGAAAAGAATGGGATTTAGTAAAATTCGCAGAAAGGCGAATGTCTAGAAATGACAGTAATAATGAATATATGGATAATGATTGCTATTATTTCAAAACTCGTCGTGATTATCCTATAAACCGTTTATTAATAACTAGAAACCAAAGTCATATGACTTATTTTAGTATGTATAAAGAGGGAGTTGCGGAAGGTTATAAAATCAGAAGGCAAATGCTGGGTGAATTAGATGCTAGCATAAATTTACCATTAGAAAAATCTAGAGCAGAGTTAATAAAAAAAATCGCTAGTAAATTGACTAGAAGTGAATTTACTAAATTTCAGAATATTTATGGTGTTTCTATTAATAGACTTACATTTGAATTTTTTCAGTTAAAACCCACTGATAGTAAATATTTTGGAATAAACACTACAAGTACAACATTTGCTCCAATACTAGACAGAAATACAGATTACGAACTTTATAGCATTATAGACGTTAAAAATGATAGTGTAAAATTACCTTTTGTTTTTAAACAAGGAGGTATGTCTAATATGACTATGCCTACACATGACTATAATATGTTAGATAATAGGGATGAGGTATCTATTCGTAGATGTATGGATTTTATCTATACAAATTCAGATGGAAACTTAACTTATCAATCAGATAAGGATAATTTTAGTGTTCTAGCTGGGGTCGATAAAAATTATCCGTATCAATCAGATATGGATAATTTTAGTGTTGTTAAAAAGAAAAGTGTAGGTTTTACTAAAAAAGCTGTAGACTATAAAAATAAAAACCCTAAGTCAGTTAAATATACCTTAGATGGGTTTAATAATAGATTTTTCCGTGGAAAAAGTATATCTATAGAGTTGCCCTTTGAGAGTATAAAACTCTTGGATATTATACCACATGAATATCACCAAATATCTCTGGGAGGGAAAAGAGTTAATTTTGATTATGAAGGTGAGCAAAGAGTCAAATCTTCTATACCTAATACTCTAGTTATGAAAAAAACTAGAAAACTTAACCTTGAGTTTACTCTACTAAAACAGGTTTATACTACTAAAGGAAGTAATAGTAAAATTACATTAAGGTTTACTCCAACTTGACCACCAGATCCTTCACCAAATGGGGATATAGAAATCCCTAATCTAATATTGCAAGTTGCTAACTTGAATAATGATAGTACAGATCTAAATCCACGTACTCTTGAAGCGCATTATGTTGAATACGACCTCCCCTCCAGAAGGCCAACCCCTAGTACTAATCTACCAAATGAAACACCTCTTCATCCCTCAGGGTCAAATGAAGAGGAAGAGGATATCTATGGTTATAGCGGAGATGAGGATAATAATGCTCAAAATAATCGTGAAGTAGCTTCTGCTGTGCAAGCGAGTGAGCAACCACCAACAGTAGAATCCCCTATGGAGCTACCTTTTGAAGACAGCTTTGCGGATGCGCCTTATCCATATGAGGCTGAAAGTCCAAAGGATAATGATAACAATAGTGGTTCACGCAAAGGTCGTACAGCAGTGGCTTCGGGTGACCAAGTGGTAGAGGGGGAAGAGATTGCTCTAATATCCGCAGATGATATGACCAGTGAAGGGGATTTGGCTTTTTCACCGCAATTTTTTATACCAGAGTCAACTCCAGATAGTATTTCTAGCGACAACTCTAGTCCTATAAATACGCAAGCTAACCAGGGGATGGGTGAGATCTTAGAGTCAAATCTTGTCAACCGCGATGAGCCAATGCAAGTAGATGGAGATTTGTATCGTGAAGTTATGAATAATGCGGTAGGGGAAGCCGTAATGGAAAGTATAAATCCTATCTTACTTCTTCCTGACCTACCAACTAGTAATCCTGAACCGGTGTCTACTGAAGATAGTCCACTGTCTACTGAAGTTAGTCCACTGTCTATGATGTCAGACAGTGAATTCTTCGAGCTAGAACGTCAAATCGCGAGTCTAAAGCCTTCTTACTTAGAAGCGGATCCTGGTGAGGTAGACGGTTCTGGCCAAGATGCGGGTGAGCCTGAGGCTATTATAATATCTTCAGATGATAGTTCTAGTGATTCAGGTGATTATGGTAATAATTATAGTGAGGCAAGTCCGATTACGAGCTTACCCGGGAATAGGGCTGGCCAAATGGCTGACCCAGAGGCTATTATAATATCTTCAGATGATAGTTCTAGTGAGGGGGGACCAACGCCACCTAAGGAAACAGATTTTATAGCTAGACCGCTTAATACTCCTGTAGCGGAAGTTATTCACGATAGAACTGGAACTAGGTTATTGACTGTTGATATTCATACTATGTTAACGGTAATCGGCCCACCAAATGCACCAGAACCTCGTTTATGGAGTGTGGGAAATGCAAATTATTATCTCTCGATGGCTCCTAATTTTTTTTACGAGCATTATCCTAGGGGTACGGAGGTAATGCCTCCTAATAATTATCCGTCCCAACAAATTAATGTTTATATACCTCCGCCTAAGGATAAACTACGATGCGAATCAGATGGGCGTATTGGGGAAATTTGCATATGTCGTGCAGAATTCGCTACTGTAGTACCATTAGTAAATTACCCTAGGTCGAGTTATATAGAAGGAGCGCTATTCATGAAATCAGTTTTATCCTCAGAACCATTAGGAGATAAGGATTTGAGTGATGGTTTTAATTTGAGTGATCGTTTGAATTTTTCTTCGAATAGTTATACTAATGCTTATTTTGCACCAGAGCCAACTCCAGATACAGATAGTATATCTAGCGATAACTCTAGTCCTATAAATATGCAAGCTAACCAGGAGGAGGCTGGTAAGCCGGAGGTTACTCTAATATCTGCAGATGATATGATCAGTGAAGGGGATTTGGCTTTTTCACCGCAATTTTTTATACCAGAGTCAACTCCAGATAGTATTTCTAGCGACAACTCTAGTCCTATAAATACGCAAGCTAACCAGGGGATGGGTGAGATCTTAGAGTCAAATCTTGTTAACCGTGATGAGCCAATGCAAGTAGATGAAGATTTGTATCGTGAAGTTATGAATAATGTGATAGGGGAAGCCACAATGGAAAGTATAAATCCTATCCTACTTCTTCCTGACCTACCAACTAGTAATCCCGAACCCGAACCGGTGTCTACTGAAGATAGTCCACTGTCTACTGAAGATAGTCCACTGTCTATGATGTCAGACAGTGAATTCTTCGAGCTAGAACGGGAAATATCTAAGCTAGGAAAGTCTATAGGAAGAGACAAGAAAGGACAAAGTAGTTATAAGTAGGGGCGCAAGCTCTTACTGGTAGATAGCTATAGGTATTATATAAGCTATCTACTGTAGGGGACATAATTTATTTGGTAGAATGCTGACCTTGCATGTTAGAAGGCTCGGTTCGAATCCGAGTGTCTCCATATAAGCTTGTGAAGCTCAATTGGTTGAGCAGAACGTTTAAGTTGTAAGATATAATATTTAAACTTCGCTATTAGTAGAGAATTGGAGGTCTCTACTAATTCCGGCTCAATATCCCTCCGGGATTAGGGATCAGCAAGCTCTAGCTTGCTAATTTCGAAGAAATAACAAATGGTTAATAGCTACGGGTATTCCCGATTCCCTAACGAAGTGTACCCATCCTTCGGAGGGATACACTTCGTTAGGGATACACTTCGTTAGGGATACACTTCGTTAGGGAGAGCTCGCCCTAATAAAAAAGCACATGTAACTCAATCGGTAGAGTGAAATATTGAAGCTATTTTTGTTGTAAGTTCAAGTCTTACCGTGTGCATATAAAAGTGTAGCTTTAGCTTGCTAATTCTTATAGTAGGCGGAGGCTCTAGCTTCGCATGCGCCTTACTCGAACGAGAAAAAAAAATAAAGGAAGAGGCGGAGCCTATTCGTTACCGCCTTATTTTAGAGCTTGCTGATTCGTGAAACGAATATTACTATCCATATCCCTCCGGGATATGGATATGCTTGCCCGATTCGTACCACGAATACCGAAGGGATACACTTCGTTAGTGTTAATCCATATCCCTCCGGGAGAGATTTCGTCTAGGCAAGCTCGATACTTCGTCTACCTGAGGGAATATGGATATGCACTACTCTTATTTTTTTTTTACTTCTCGTGCTATAAGGGACTTTAGTATAATGGTGAATGCATATGACTTTTAATCATTAAAATGTAGGTTCGAATCCTGCAAGTCCTATATTTCTAGCTAGCGAGGATAAGGTACACTTCGTTAGGGAGGGAAAAAAATACAGGCGGTAACGAAGTCCCCTCTTATATTTTCGTCGCGGAAGAATCTTCCGCGAAAATCCGCAAGCGACCCCTCCCAGCCTACGCCTACTCGTATAGCAGTAGACTTCGTCTCTCCGCAGGAGCAAGCTCCCCCTAACGAAGTGTGAGGCACGCCACCCATCCTTCGGAGAGAGAGCTTGCCCTAGATGAAGTCTCGAGCTTGCGTAGTCCTTACACTTCGTTAGGAGTACGCTCCGCTAAAAAAAGAAATAAATTTCTTTTTTTTTTTACTCCGATAGTCCCCTAACGAAGTGTACTCGTCAAGAAGAATGCCCCCCACTTCGTTGGGATTAGGAGAAGTCTCGAGCTAGCTGAGTCCTAATCCCGACGGGGATATGGATTACACAATTAAAAGCAGGCATGTCGGAATGGAAGACGAAGTCGTTTTAGGTGCGACGGGTATTATTACCATAGAGGTTCAAGTCCTCTTGCCTGTACATTAATAATTATTTAGCCTACTCCCTAGTTTAATTACGAGCTTTAGCTTGCTGAGTCCGCCGAAGGGGGACTATAGCGATTAAAAAAAAAAAAGCAAAGTTCGAGGCTTCGCCTATCCGATATTCGTGGAACGAATCGCGCAAGATTTTTTTTCTTCGAGCTTACTAGTACTAATCCGGCTCCGCCGGAAATGTACTATAAAAAAAATCCCGCAAGCTCTGGTGGCGTGCCTCACACTTCGTTAGGAAGAGCTCGCTGATGAGGCGAAGCCTACTCCGGACTATTGAATAGGGGAGGGGCTATCTTGCCTCCTATATCTATATCCTGTCGATTAATGGGTAGATCATAAATTTTTGGTATTTACAGTCGGTGTTCGAATCACCGCAGGATAATTTTATCTTAATATTAGTAGCGAAGCGCGAAGCATATCCTTCGAATTTTTTTTATCTAATCCCAACGAAGTGGGGATATTCGACGAGCCCCCTAACGAAGTGTGAGGCACGCCACCCATCCTTCGGAGGGAGAGTAGGCTGATTCCTTAGCTCGCGGATTTTTTCCTGTATTTCATATCCCTTACGGGATCAGAAATTAGTGGCTGGCTGATTTCGAAGAAATATGCCCTGATCCTGTAGGGATAAGCACAGAAAAAAAATATCCCAGAGGGGGCATTGTTCTGGAATAGGGGGAGCTTGCGTAGTGCTTACACTTCGTTAGGAGTACGCTCCGCTAAAAAAAGAAATAAATTTCTTTTTTTTTTTACTCCGGGAGTATTTCATAGCAAGCTCCTGCTAACTAAAGCAACTAAAGCTAGATTTATTAAGGTAGACATAACTCAATCGGTAGAGTGGTTATTTGTGGTGTAACTTGTTCTCGGTTCGATCCCGAGTGTTTACCCTAGGAGCTGTCTCTATCCATATAGCCAGCATATATAAGCTAAAGCTAGAATTAGTGCGCTAGCTTGCCCTCTTTGTTCAGGGGAACAAAATTCCTTCTATAGTAGGCTAAAGCTTTAGCTTGCGAGAGTAAGAAAGTTCGAGGCTTCGCCTATCCGACCCCTGAATCAGTAGCCTTCGCCTAGCCTTCGCCTAGCCTTCGCTAGCGGAGCGTACTCTCCAGAAGAATGCCACCAAAGGGGGCATTCTTCTAGGAGGAAGATTCTTCCATATTTCTTCGAAATTAGTATGCTCCGCTAGAAAATACAGCAATAAAAAAAAAAATAAAGAACTTTATAGAGCTTGCTGAGTCCGAAGGACGTAGTCCTTCGGAGAAAAAAAAAAAGAAATAAATTTCGAAGAAATATGGAGAAGTCTATGTATTTATTAGGCGGAGGTTACTGCTCTCGTTCCCTCTTCGAACCATAACCTCCTCTTACTCGCAAGCTCGTAGTAATATGCTATTAAGCAAGCCTAAGTAGTTTAAATGGTTAAAACTCTAATTTCATACGTTAGTAATGAGAATTCGATTTTCTCCTAAGGCTCGCCGTGAGGCCATGGTTAAGTCTAATTAACTAGCAAAACACTAAAAAAAAAAAATGATTATATTATCAATAATACTAGTTTTACTTTCAAACGCCGTCAATATAAGACGAGATATATCGATACTATTTAATAGGATAGCGATATTAATATTAATTTATTGTATTTTACATGATATCTCTTCTTTAGCTGTTGTAACTAAAGGAGTCGGTTTACATGGTGGTTTATTACTTATGACAAATATCACACAAATATTCCATATTTTTATCTTTTTAGTTAGTATATTAATATTACAATTAACTAGTTTTTACCCTAGAAAAGTATGAGTGTCAGAATATTCTTCTTTAAAAGATTTATTGTTATATAAATTTATTTATTATAACACAAAAATAATAAATAAAATGGGAGAACATTTTAAAATTATTGAATATCCTAAACAACAACAACCTGGGAAGTTGTTTCAATTATTAAGGGATAAACTGTCAAATTCCGGGGAAGCCCTAAAGCTTTTGATACCAAATCTGGTTGAATTATACCGTGGTGGATGAACTAATTACTCATGTATGGTAACAAGTCAAAAGATTCTTGAAAAAGGAATGGGTAATCGCGGATCTAAGTCAACAGTATTTGTGCGCAAGCTATATACTGTTGTAAAAGAGCAACGAGTAGACGGCAGTTGTAATGGGTTAGTAATTAATCCATTGTTAAGGTGTACTCTAAGAGGATTCGAAAGAATATCCTGATATGGAATCCCATCTAATCAAATTCTAATCAAACGCTATTATACAACTAATGATTCAAATACTAATATTGAATCAGAAATATCTACTATTAATAAAGAGAGTTTTAAATTAAATCCTTGATTTATAACAGGATTTACAGACGGAGATGGTTCATTCACTATTTCTACCTCTAAAAAGAAATCAGGTACAGGTTGAAAAATTCATCCTACATTTACTATTGGGTTGGATATAAAAGATTTAGACATTCTAATTCAATTTAAAGCTTACTTTAATGCTGGTAAAATCTACAAAAGTAAAAGAGGAATAATCTATTATACAATAGGTTCAACTAAAGATTTACTAAAACATGTTTTACCTCATTTTGATAAGTATCCTTTATCATCTCTTAAGTTGAAGGACTACTTAGTATTTAAGAGAATACTTCTTCTTATGCAGAAAGGGGAACATCAATCTTTATCTGGTTTGTTCAAAATCTTCTCTGAAAGAGCTAATTTAAATAAGGGATTACCTAAGGTCGTAGAAGAAGAATATCCTGATTTAAAACCTGCAGTGATTCCAGAACTTAAAATAGCCCCTACGATAAACCCTGACTGATTAGCTGGATTTATAACAGCTGAAGCATCTTTCTTTATTTCTATCTATCCAAGTAAAGATAGAAAAGTAGGATATGCAGTGAGTCTAGTATTTAGTTTAAGTCAACATGCTAAAGATTTAGATTTACTAAAAAGAATTGCGGATTCTTTAGAGTGTGGAATAGTAAGAAAACATAAATCTCGTGAAGCAGTCGAATTAGTTATTACTAAGTCAGAGGACATAAATCAAAAATTGACACCTCTTTTATCTAAACATACTCTATCAGGAGTAAAGTTATTAGATTTCGATAGATTTCAAAAAGCCTCTATTTTAATAAATAGTAAAGCACATTTAACATCTGAAGGTATTAAATTAATAAAAGATATTAAAGATACAATGTATAATAGAGGACTGTAGATTATCTTATTAATTTCACTAGGTTATGGGTACTGGCTATAATCTGTACCCTGACGGTGGGTTTAAGATAATCGATTAGAATTTGTATGATAAATCCATAATTATCGTTAATTATACTATTTGTAATTACAGGTGCAGTATTATTAATGTCAACTAATGATTTAGTATCTATTTTCCTGGCTATAGAATTACAAAGTTATGGTCTTTATATATTAAGTACTATATATAGAAATTCAGAACTATCTACTACAGGAGGTTTAATATACTTTTTATTAGGAGGATTAAGCTCATGTTTTATCTTATTAGGAACTAGTTTATTATATGCTAATTCAGGTACTACTAACTTAGATGGTTTATATATCATAACTAGTATAAGTGATCTTTCTACAAATTTATGATATACACCTTATTATATTAATCTTTCTTTAGTAATATTTACAATAGGATTCTTATTTAAAGTAAGTGCAGCACCATTCCATTTCTGATCACCTGACGTATATGACGCTATACCTACAATAGTAACAACATTCGTGGCTATAATAGCCAAAATTTCTATATTTATATTATTATTACAATTAGTGTATTATACTAACAGTAGTTTTTCAGAAATGAGTTGAACATTTATTTTACTAATAAGTTCACTATTCTCATTAATAATAGGAACTGTGGTAGGTTTAACTCAATTTAGAATTAAAAGATTATTTGCTTATAGTACTATATCTCACGTAGGATTTATACTTTTAGCATTAGGTATATCTAGTGTTGAATCTACTCAAGCATTTATATTCTATTTAACACAATATTCTATAAGTAATTTAAATGCATTTGTTATATTAATAGCTATAGGGTTCTCTTTATATTGTTATATAAGTGAAAACAAAGAACATGAAGAATTAATGGACAAAAACAATTCACCTGCCAAGAGGTCTAGGAAACTTCTATATAGGGTATTATGGCCAAACTCCGGGGACGTCCTAAAGCTTCTGGTACCAAGCTGTAGTCGAAAGGCTACAAGTGGATCAATTAATCACTGATGTACGGTAACAAGCCATAAGATAATCGAAAGAGCAATGGATTACCGTGGATCTAAGTCAACAGTACGTGTGCGCAAGCTATATACTGTTGTAAAAGAGCAACGAGTAGACGGTCATAGATGTATTAATTTAATGCATTTAAGGTATGCTCTAATGGGTTTCGAAAGAAATTATCAAATCAGAATCCTTTCTAAACAATTAATTATGCCTTCCTTGAGAAGATCATATACTTCTCTATCTGTAAATCCTAATTTGAAATCTACAGCCACCGGTACCCTAAACCCTTTATTCTTAACTGGTTTCTCCGACGCTGAATCTAATTTTACTGTGAGAATATTTAAGAGTAATACAGTAAAAGTAGGGTGATGTGTACAACCTGTATTCCAAATCGAATTACACAAAAAAGATCTTAATGTATTAGAAAAAATTTCTTCATTCCTAGGGGTAGGTAAAATTTACCATAAAGAAGAATCTTCTATATATATGGTACAATCTTTAAGAGATATAGATGTAATAATAAACCACTTTGAAAAATATCCTCTCTTAACCAAAAAATTGGAGGATTTTCAATTGTTCTCTCAAATTGTTACTTTAATTCATAAAAAAGAACATTTGACTATTACAGGTTGACATAAAATTATATCTCTTAGAGCTTCTATGAATAAGGGTCTTTCTACCTTTATGAAAACTACGTTTCCTGATATTATTCCAGCTACAAGACCAAGTCGTTCAGACGAAGAGTTAATAAACTCTAAGATTGATCCTTATTGAATGGCAGGTTTTGTAGCAGGAGAAGGGTGTTTTAGTATTAGAATTACTAAATCGTTAACTTTAAAAACAGGATATCAAGTACAATTAAGGTTTAATGTAACTCAACATTCTATCGATAAGGTATTTATGAATAGCTTAGTTGCCTTCTGAGGTTGTGGTAAAGTGTTTTTAAGATTTAGAGAGAATAAAGTGGATTTTCAAATCCTAAAATTAAAAGATCTGACCGATAAAGTTATTCCTTTATTCCAAAGTATATCTTTACAAGGTGTAAAATCAAAAGATTTTGCCGATTTTTGTAAAGCAGTTGATATAATGAAAGTAAAGGGCCATTTAACTAACGAAGGTTTAGATCAAATACGTAGATTAAAAGCAGGTATGAATAGAGGTAGAGAATAATTTTGTTATGCATAGTCCATATCCCCCCCACTTCGTCGTAGACGAAGTCTCGGGATTAGTAGCCTTCTGATGAGCCGAAGGCTACTAATCCCACCGAAGGGGGGATATGGACTACTCATCAGCAAGCTATATCCCCCCTTCGGTGGGATAGACGAAGTCTCAGCAGGCTAAGGAATAAAAAAAAATATATTTTTTTTTATACTAAGCAAGCTAGCCTTCATAGCAAGCTCTTCTGTGCTTCTGTGCGAAGCATACAGAAATATGCATAACTTTATTAACTTATGTATAATTATTTGTAAGATAAATCTGACCGCCGTGATACAATTAGTAACTCAACTGAAAGGATATTTTTATATAAATCCTTTCTTAGCTATAAGTTTAGCTATTACTATCTTTTCATTTGTAGGAGTTCCTCCTTTAATAGGATTCTTTGGAAAACAAATGGTGTTAAGTGCAGCCTTAGATAAAGGTCTTATCTTCTTATCTTTAATCGCAATATTAACTAGTGTAATAGGAGGAGTTTATTATTTAGGTATAGTAAAAGAAATGTTCTTTAGTTTACCTGAATATAAAATAAATCCATTATTAGAAACTCTTACCTTAAGAGGTAATGTTGTAGATGATAATCAAAAAATAATTAAACAATTAAAGTTTAACTATAAAAATATAGCTATATCAAGTCCGATTTCTTTTGTAATTTCTATAATTACACTTGTTATTCTATTATTTTTATTTATGAACAAAGAATGACTAAGCATGGGTAAATAAAAAAATACCATTCTCTGTAATGAATAAATTAAAAAGAATAACTTTATTATTATTCCGAATTAGGAATACTTCAACGCGGGGGCTCAGACTAATCCTCTTGAAGTAAAACAGTGCCGCCTTATAGAAAGTGATTACAGCTTCTGAATAAGATTCGTTACCTAAGCTAGTCCTTAGTATTCAAATAATTAATAAATAATCATGAAAAATTACAAATTTAACGAGCTCGCCGTTTTAAGAATAAACTTAGATAAACTAAGATTTTTTTCTACACATACCGTTAGAAGTAGACAAGCTGTAAACATAGAACATATCGATAATTATATTTCAAATATTAATAACAATGACGACGAAGTCGTACCAATAAATCCTTGATTTGTTACAGGATTTACGGACGCTGAAGGTTCTTTTATGATCCATTTAGAAAAGAATAAGGATAAATGGAGAGTAAGACCTACATTCCAAATTAAGTTAGATATAAGAGATTTATCTTTATTGGAAGAAATAAAAATATATTTTAATAATACAGGTTCAATCAATACTTCTAACAAGGAATGTGTATACAAAGTAAGATCTTTAAAGGATATATCTATAATAATATCTCATTTTGATAAGTATAATTTAATTACACAAAAAAAAGCTGACTTTGAGTTATTCAAACTAATAATTAATAAATTAAATAGCCAGGAGCATTTAAGTTATGAAGTAGGCGCCACAGTTTTACAAGAAATTATTAGTATTCGTGCTTCAATGAACTTAGGTTTATCATCATCAGTTAAAGAAGATTTTCCACATATTATACCGGTAATAAGACCTTTAATTGAAAATATGGTAATACCTCATCCTGAGTGGATGGCCGGATTTGTATCTGGAGAGGGTTCTTTTTCTGTGTATACTACATCAGATGATAAATATGTGTCATTGAGTTTTAGAGTTTCTCAGCATAATAAAGATAAACAACTATTGAAATCTTTCGTAGATTTTTTTGGTTGTGGAGGGTTTAATTACCATAATAAAGGTAATAAGGCTGTAATTTTTGTTACTAGAAAATTTGAAGATATTAATGATAAGATTATTCCATTATTTAACGAATATAAAATTAAAGGTGTTAAATATAAAGATTTTAAAGACTGATCCTTAGTAGCTAAAATGATAGAATCAAAAAGTCATTTAACTACGAATGGATATAAAGAAATATGTAAAATAAAAGAAAATATGAACTCATATAGAAAGAGTTCTGTAAATTAAAATTTGTCCTAGCTTTGCTAGAAAATATGAATTGCCCCCTTGATAATACATTATGTATTGCATTGAAAATTGGATAAATTGCAAGAAGATTTATTAGTATAACCAGCTAATTAAATATTTGCAGCGAAGTTTAGTTTAATTAAAACTAAAACCGTTCAACGACTAATTTACCCTATTTTTTGATTATTAGAGCTCTAGTGCATATTTCGGCTGAGCCGAAATATGCACTAGCCTTAATTATAAAAAAAAATCGTAAAATAAAATCCAATATTACTTTAAGTAAGTAATAATGACATAGTCTGAACAATATAGAAATATATTGAAATATTAATAAGTCGGTACGATAGCTTCGCCCCTTCTTATTAATAATTAACAATCTTGACCATATTGGTACAAATTTTATTTAATAATTAAATGAGTAGTGTAACTTTTCTTTTTGTTTTTGTTACTATTTTAACAATAGTTTTTTTACTTCTTAATTTCATACTTGCCCCTCATAACCCTAAAAATTGTATCGGGAAATCAATAAATTGGGGAAAACTGCCAAATTCCGGGGAACCCCTAAAGCTTCTGGTACTAAGCCATATATGAAAATGTATGAGTGGCTGAATTAATTACTCAGGTATAGTAACAAGCCAGAAGATGAGTGAAAACAAAATGGGCGATCGTGGATCTAAGTCAGTAATACATGATACCAAACAGTCATGTATTATTGTAAAAGAGCAACGAGTAGACGGTAGTTGTAATGCGGGTAAATCCGCATTATTAAAGTGTACTCTAGTGGACTTCAAAAGAAGTTATCAGATCAAAATCCCTTCTAACCCTATAATTTTAACAAGAAATTTTTCTACACTAGTAGGTGAGCTAGCTTCGCTAGAACAAAGTTCCCTCCCCCCTAAATTAGATCCTTCATACGTTACTGGATTTACAGATGGTGAAGGTTCTTTTATATTAACAATAATAAAAGATAACAAATATAAATTAGGTTGACGTGTAGCATGTAGATTTGTAATAAGCTTACATAAAAAAGATTTAGTGTTATTAAATAGTTTAAAAAACTTTTTTAACACTGGTAGTGTCTTTCTTATGGGTAAAGGTGCTGCACAGTATCGTGTTGAATCTTTAACAGGTTTATCTATTATAATTAACCATTTTGATAGATATCCTTTAAATACTAAAAAACAAGCAGATTACATGTTATTTAAGCTAGCTTATAATTTAATTATAAACAAAAGTCATCTTACGGAAAAAGGAGTATCAGAACTTGTTTCTTTAAAAGCTGTTATGAATAACGGTTTAAAGGATGAATTAAAAATTGCTTACCCTAACATCACTCCTGTATTAAGACCTGAAATTCCATTATCTCTTAATATAGATCCTCTTTGATTAGCAGGATTTACAGACGCCGAAGGTTGTTTTAGTGTTGTAGTATTTAAATCTAAAACATCTAAAATCGGAGAAGCGGTAAAATTAAGTTTTATTATAACTCAAAGTGTTAGAGATGAGTTTTTAATAAAAAGTCTAATTGAATATTTAGGATGTGGTTATACAAGTTTAGATGGTAGAGGTGCAATGGATTTTAAAGTATCTGATTTTTCTAGTCTAAAAAATATTATTATTCCATTTTATGATAAATATTACATACATGGTAATAAAAGTTTAGATTTTAAAGATTTTAGTAGAGTTGTAACACTGATGGAAAATAAAAAACATTTAACCAAACAAGGACTAGATGAAATAAAAAAAATCCGTAATGCAATGAATACAAATAGATAGAGCTTGCGTAGTCCCCTTCGGCGGAGAAGTCTCTTCGTGTATTCCATATCCCTTTGGTTAGACGAAGTCTCAGCGAGCTAAGGAATCAGCAAGCTCCGAATATTAATTATAAGCACACACGCACTAAATTCATATGTTAAAATTATAGGTAAGAGAAATTTGATTTAAACGTATCAAGAAAAATATAGTATTTTTGAATGTGGTTTTCATAGTTTCCTTGGTCAAAATAGAACTCAATTCGGTGTTAAATTCTTCATATTTGCATTAGTTTATCTTCTTCTAGATTTAGAAATATTAGTAATATATCCATATGGTATAAGCGTTTATGAAAATGGTATTTATGGATTAATAGTAGTGCTAATTTTTATTGGTATAATTACAGCAGGATTTGTATTTGAATTAGGTAAAAATGCATTGAAAATAGATAGTAGACAATCCAATAATTATTTTTATAAATCAAAAAAATTTATTAATATGTTTACTGAACATAAGTAGTATTCCAGTAGACGGCTATCCGACCGAGCTTGCGAGCTTGCCCCTTCGTGAAACGAGTAGTCCTCCTTAGCCTGCGTACCCGAGACTTCGTCTGTATTTCATATCCCTTACGGGATCAGAAATTAGACGAAGTGGGTCCGCCTGGGATACGACGAGTACACTTCGTTAGGGGACTATTAAAAAGTATAAAAGTATGAAAGCGTGAACGGGGTATAGGCGAAGCCTCGAACTTTGTTCCAGGCGCAAGCTTCGCTAGAGAAAAAAAAAAATACCCACACGCACACTTGTTAAACTATTACATATACTAACCTCCACCCTAATAGCCTCCTTAATATATTAATTTGTGAAGTTTAATAGTGAGCGCGATCGATATCACCTACATTTCATTAGGGAATCAGGAGGCTCGAGCCCCGGGGGGGGCAACTCGATATAAACTTCTAACAGGACGATAGTAGCTTCGCTAGGGAAAAATAATAAGAGTAGTAGGCATATTTCTCCGAAATCATGAGTCCGAAGGACTACTACTGCCTATTCTTATTTTTTTTTACGAGTATTTCCTCCGAAGGATGGAAATCGCGCCGAAGGGGGTCGCTATTTAAGGATACTTAATAGTCCGGTCCATTAAGAGTTATTTTAAAAATAAACTAAAACCTTTTACTATGTATATCAATAGACCCCGATGTTAGATTTAGTAACCATTATGGTTGAAGCCTCAAAGCTTATTGGAGCCGGTTTAGCAACTATAGGTCTAGCGGGGGCTGGAGTAGGAATAGGTGTAGTGTTTGGGTGTCTAATCATAGGTGTGGCTAGAAATCCTTCTTTAAAAAATCAATTATTTTCATACTCTATATTAGGGTTTGCTTTCTCAGAAGCAACTGCGTAGAGGCAAATAGCGCAGTATAAAGAGGGTGAATTGCAAAGAGGACATAATATTTATTATGTAAATTTGCAGCGAAGTTTAATATAATACAATAATATATATTAAAACCGTTCAACGACTAGTAGATGAGTAAAGTATTAACAATAATTCTACGATCAGCGCCCTCATATTTTATATTATAAAATATAAGACATAGTCTAGATAAGAGAGAAATCTCTTAATATTTAAAGTATATATGGCTTTTTATTTAATCTTAAAATTCAATTTTATATGTAGAAAAATCTCGACTAAAATTAATAACACCACATTTAATTCGCCAAGTAGTCAAAATCCTATTAAAACGTATTATGACCCTTTAAATGAAAGAGAAATAATACGTAAAGATAATAATGGGAAAATCGGGGTATATGTTTGACAAAATAAAATCAATAACAAAATGTATGTAGGTAGTGGTGATCCTTTATATTTAAGATTAAGTGATTATTATCAACTTTGATATCTTAAACATAAAGATAATCTTTATATAGTTAGATCTCTAAATAAGTATTCTATGAGTAGTTTTATATTACATATTATGGAGTATAGTGATTCAGATAATGTTATTAAATGTGAACAAAAATGAATCGATATTTTAAAACCTGAATATAATTTAACACCTTTAGCGGGTAGTACTAAAGGATTTAAACATAGTTTAGAGGCTAAAGATAAAATGAGAATAGCTGCTACAGGTAGAAAGCATACAGATGAAGTTAAAGATCTTATGAGTAAAAATCGTCAAGGTTTAAACAATAGTTTTTATAATAAAACACATACACCCGAGACTATAGAGAAATTAAGAAATATAGCTCAAAATAGAACTCATCTTCCTGTTAAAGGGTTAGATGTAGAAATAACAGATATTGAAACTAAAATTACTACTACTTATAGTAGTGTAAGAGAAGCAGCTAGTTACTTAAACTCGGATATTAAAACATTATTAAGAAGAGAAAAATCTCAGTTAATAAAAGGTACCAATAAGCCATATAAAAATAAATATATTATTACCATAATAAGAGGTAATAATTAAAAAAAAAGTATTTGCTTTAATGATGGCTTTATTATTATTATATGTTGTATAATAATATTTTTATAGCGGAGCGTGTGTATTTTTTTCGAGCTTACTAGTACTAATACCCTAATTCCCTAACGAAGTGTATCCCTACACTTCGTTAGGGAATAGGATACACTTCGTTAGGAATACACAAATTCAGAAGGCTAAAGAGAAAAAAAAAATTTTTTAGTCTTAGCTAGCTTGGACTAATTATTTTACCCCTTCCCCCCTCGTGGGGGGGGGGGGGGGGGGTGAGCTCTCGTTCACGAGAGCTTACTCCTCCCCCTCTTAGGGTTTTATATTTCTAGCTATAGCGAGGAGCTTCGTTCCTCGCTATAGCTATATAAAGCTAAAAGCTAAAGCTAGCTATATAACAGGCGGCAATTCTATTATACTTATACTACAGCAACTGCTGTACCTTTGCATGGCTGGCTGTATATAGCCAGCAGCTGCTATATAACTAATTACAAGTATTGCTTATATAAGCAGCAGGTCGGCTATAAGCTGTATATATAGACATATAATTAGAAATTTTATATTAAAAATTTATATATGAAACATTTATTTAATACATTTATTAATTTTGATGCACCTATGCCTTGAGGTATATATTTCCAAGACAGTGCGACACCTCAAATGGAGGGATTAGTGGAACTTCATGATAATATCATGTACTATTTAGTTTTAATTTTATTTGCTGTAGGATGAATATTATTTTCTATAATGAAAAATTTTGCATCAACTAAAACACAAATATCACATAAATACTTAAATCACGGTACATTGATCGAATTAATATGAACTATCACTCCTGCAGTTATATTAATATTAATAGCTTTCCCTTCTTTCAAATTATTATATTTAATGGATGAAGTTAATGACCCTTCTATGACTATTTTAGCTGAGGGGCACCAATGATATTGATCATATCAGTACCCAGATTTCATAGATTCAAATGAAGAATTTATAGAATTTGATTCTTATATAGTACCAGATTCTGATTTAGAAGATGGAGGATTAAGAATGTTAGAGGTTGATAACAGAGTAATAGTTCCTGAATTAACACATATAAGATTTGTAATAACATCTGGTGATGTTATTCATAATAAATAGTAATGATTATCTATTTAGAGTGAAAAAGAGCCAAACTCCGGGGAAGCCCTAAAGCTTTAGTAACCAAAGCAACAAGGAAACTTGTTGACTGGCTTGATTAATGACTCAAGGTATGGTAATATCACTAAAGATGAAGGTATGATTAGGGCGCGGACGTAGTTCCCTCATACTTGAAATGGGTAATCGCGGATCTAAATCAGTAATTTATGATATAGTAATATGGGTATCTTTTTACAGGAGATTACTATGAAATACACCGTAGGAGTATCTACATAATATTATAGCTTATACAGGGTTACTGTAAAAGAGCAACGAGTAGATGGTTCTTCAGTATCCATACTGTAAGGTGTACTCTAGTCGCCGGGAAACCGGTTCTTGGGAGAACTAAGTAACCCAAGATTAAAGTTACCACTTAACTGTCCTACACTGCATAAGCTAAGTGATAACCCCAGTATGTTTCGTGGTGCGAAATTAAACTACTATATTAATTATTTTATAGTTGGGGTTTTCTTTATTCTTTATATGATTTTCTTTTCAAAGGCTAAATCTTTCATTGTTTATCTCATGTTCAAGCTTGCTTATTATAATAGCAAGTATGTAAGCTATAAATTAACTCAGATTATTTCTATTTTCTTAGGTCAATATATGAGCTATATTTCTGTAGCTGAAGGTGATAAAGGAAGATCTCCAGCTTATACTGGTACGAGAGCACCTTTTAATATTAATTTAAGTAGCCAAGTTAAATTCTATAGTACAACGCCTAATAAAACGACTTTCAAAGATTCTAAAGATATTACTGCAGATGTATTAAATAAACTACTAAAAAATCAAAAAGTTTGTATAACAGAAGCTGAATTATCTAGGCTTAAAGCTATACCTGGTGTTAGATTTGATTTACCTTTAAATGAACAAACTATTAGTGCTTTTGAAAGTTTAGTAGGTAAACCTAACAGCAGAGGTATAAAAGCAGGTGTTTATATATTTACACACATTGCGTCAGGTGCTAAGTATGTAGGTTCTAGTAACAGTCTATCTAGAAGACTAGACCAACATTTCTCTTCTAAGCATTTTAACCAGAAAAATTCAGGTTTACTTCTACCTTTAATTAAAAAAGAAGGTTTTGAGGCGTTTAGATTAGAAGTTATGGTTATGCCGGATAATATAGGCTTAGAATTCAATACATCAAATAATTTTAATTTTAATTTTTCTTACTTATTTTTAGAGCAGTACTACTTATTACAGGATAAATTTAATCTTAATACCCAAAGAATAGTTAATTTTAGGGTTGATCAAGGTAAGACTGTGTATCTTTATAGCTTAGATGGTAAAATTTTATATTATTGCGGTTATTCTTTAAATGAAATTAAAGGTGTTTTAGGAATACATTTTGTTACTTGCACTAATTGTATAAAAACTGGTGAGAGTTATTTAGGTTTTTTTAGAATATCCACCGATCATTTAGTTGGCTCAAAGAAAACCAAACTGAGTTTACAAGAATTGTTGAATTTAATAGAGATGAAAAAGAAAGAAGCGCTAGAGAAAAGTTCCAGATCTAAATTTAGTAAAGCTGTAGTTATTCGAAAGGAAGATGAGGAAAAAACACTTGAATTCCCTAGTATAACTTTGACTATTAAGCATCTAAATAGCATAGGTATATCTGCAGACAGAAATCAGTTAGCTAAACATTTAGATACTAATAAATCATATAAAGGATATATTTTTTCAAAAGCTTAAATGTAGGAGTTTTAAAACTTAATAATTTAAGTGTTCGTCTTTTGCTTGTCCATCTTTAGGTATAAAATGTGATGCTTACCCAGGTAGATTAAACCAAGTATCAGTTTTCATAAATAGAGAAGGAGTATTCTATGGTCTTTAATACATGGCCAAAACTGTAGTGAACCTATGGTTATAAATCATCAAATTGCGGGAACACCCTAAAGAAATCTTAACCAAGTAAGTATGGTAACATAACTTATGGCACAGGTAATGACTCGTGGTACGGTAAAATCAAGATTTATTATTCAATGGGCAATCCGCAGCCAAGTACCAATTGTAGAAGTAAGCTTTTATTTGGTATGCAGTTCATCGACTAGATGGTGGTTGGTATTATTAGTATTAATAATGCTTAAGATATAGTCAGACCCTACCCGAAAGGGTACAGAAAAGTATGAGTCTTTTACCGTATTTTTTGTTAATTAGATATAATAGAGGTTATTATATTTAGGGACCCTACAATAGTTTGCTAAACTTATTTTTAATGTAAGCGCTTAAAGGTGATATAAATCACTTATTTTCCATAAACTGTTGTAACATTGCATGGTACAACTAGTAGAAGTGTTTTTAATAATCACTTGTTATCTGATAAGCGTATAGGACTAAGTACTATAGCAGCTTTACCTTTAACAAGACATTTTAGTTCAATCAGATCTTTAGTCAATAATTCTGAAGCTTTAGCTTCAGATCATATTAATAGTGGAAAACCTACTACTTTATCCGTAATTAATAAAGTATTACTCAATCAAAATTTAGTAGTTACTGACTCTAAATTAAAAGAATTATTAAAAGTTGAAGGTGTAGAAATAGAACTTCCTATATCTACACCGAAGGGTAAGGAGCTTTTAGCTGAATTAACAGGTAAATCTAAGTATAAAGGTTTCTCTGGTGTATATATGTTTATACATAAAAATACAGGTGATAAATATGTAGGTTCATCCAACCTACTAAGACGTAGAATGGACTACTATTTTAACGGAGATTATCCTTTAGCAGGTAAATTTTTACCTTTACTATATAAAGAAGGACTAGAAGCTTTTAAATTAAGAATATTTAAGTTAGATAGTAATAAATTTAGCAGTCAAGACGCTTTAATATTAGAACAATTTTATTTATTAGATAAAGAATTTAACCTAAATACATTAAGAGTTGTTAACGCTGGATCTTCAAAAGGTGATCCTGTATATGTTTATGATCTAACTTGCAGTATTCTTTATTATCACGCTAAATCTAGAATTGAATTAAAAAGAGTATTAAATATACACACTGAAACTAGTAAAAAGTATGTAGATTCTAAATTACCTTATCTTAATAAGTTCTTATTATTAAGCTATCCTATACCTACAGCTTTAACTAGCGATATTTCTTTAGAAGAATTATTAGGTATAATGCAAGATGAAAGAAAAGATACTTATAAGTTAGGTACTCGTACAAGTATTCCAGTAGAATTAGAGATTAAAGAAGGAAATACATTTGTGAGCGAAGCTTCCAAAGGTCATACTTTAAAATTTGATTCTTTAACTTCTTGTATGGAATATTTAAGAGGATTAGGATTAATAATTAAAAGAGACACTCTAACTAAATACATAAAAATTGAAAAAGTGTTTCATAATTTCTTATGTAAATACTCTGATAAAACTTTACCTAAAAACTTTGACGAAATAGGATTAATAATTGATGAATATAAAAAGTTAAAAGTAGATACAGATTCATTAATAATTAATAGAAAAAATAAACCTATATTAGTTAAAGGAGGCGCGAAGCTCCATATGGATAAATAATTTGACAGTATAACTGAGGCAATTAAACACTTTGATAATTTAAACATAAAATTAGATAGCAAAACTTTATATCTTCGTTTAAAAGACGGAAAAATATATAAAGATTATTATTTTACTTATAAATAATGATAAGTTCAATATAATCTTTACTAACATTAAAAAATTAGTAGGGAATCGCAATGTTCAGAAATATGTGGAATTCTTCACAGTTCAATGCCTATAGTTATAGAATCTGTAAATATAGATAAATTTGTGCATTGACTATATTCAGTTTAATAGTGCGAGTGTCGCAAACGGCGAACTAGGATTGCCCTATTCCCTATTCCCGGCTACGCCGGGAATAAGCAAGCTCTAAAATAAAGTTCTTTATTTTTTTGATTGCTGGATTTTAGAGCCTGCTGATTCCCGCCTTCGGCGGGAATAAGTATTGCGCCGACCTATACCAGGCGCAAGCTCGAAAAAAATATCCGTAGGAATAGTCTACGCGCAAGCTTTTCGCTATGGAGAAGGGCTAGCTTCGCTAGAGAATACGTGGCCCCTTCTTTATTTTTTTTTTTATTTATCGCTAGCTGAAGCTTCTCTGCTCCTACGGAGAGCTTGCTTATTCGTGAAACGAATATTCGGAGAAAATTAGCAAGCGACCCCGTGCTTAAATTTGGAGGAGCTAGCCGATTTCTTCAAAACCGGCAAGCTAGCGCTACTTATTAAAAAAAGGGATATTAGTTTAATGGTAGAACAAGATGGTACGGTCATCTTGATTGTAGTTCAAGTCTACAATATCCTTAGTATAGTTATAGGTAATTTGGAGGCGCATATTTAAGTGTAGCATATTCCCGAGCTCGCTAGTGCTAATTTCGAAGAAATATGCACTACTCCCTATTCGAGGGGTATTTTTTTTTTTCTTCGATATAGGCGCAAGCGACCCCTTACTCGGGGAAAAAAATCGCGCAAGCATATCCATATCCCTCCGGGTACGCAGGCTAAGGGTAGCGCTAACTCTAGCAATAAAAAAAAATAAATAGAGAGCTTGCTATGAAATACACCACGCTACTTATTTTAAATCAAAAGGATATTAGTTTAATGGTAAAACTAGATGTTTCGGCCATCTTGATTGCAGTTCAAGTCTGCAATATCCTTAGTACAATTATAGGTAATTTTGTTTATCAATAGTTATACTTATAATTATGGGTTTGCTATACATAGCTTGCGTATATATACTAGCTTACTATAGTGAGGCTAATAAAGGCGGGCGAGCAAAGGTGCGGCTGATTAGGGGGGGGGGGGAGGCTAGCCATATTTCTTCGAATATTCGTTTCACGAATCAGCCAGCTCGCCTAGAACGAAGTCCCTTGAAAAAAAAAAATAGGTTTTTTTTACTATCCGCCCCCTGCTACTCGCACGCAGACTAGGTAAAGATCATAATTATAGGTGGGGCGGCTGCTTTATAGTAAGCTAGCCCACCACCGAACAATTAGTAGTTTTAGATAAAATATGAATTTAACTTTAGTACTTTTTTTAATAGGAATCTTAGGATTTGTATTTAATAGAAAAAATATAATATTAATGCTTATTTCTATAGAAATAATGCTATTATCTATAACATTCTTAATATTGGTAAGTTCTGTTAATATCGATGATATAATAGGACAAACGTATGCCATTTACATTATTGTTGTTGCTGGTGCAGAATCTGCTATCGGTTTAGCTATTTTAGTAGCTTTTTATAGACTTTCGTCTCTTAAATTTAACCATCTATCCTTTAGTTATGCAAAAGCCAGTAAATTACCTGCTGTAAACTTAATAAAATGGCTAGCGCAGCCAGCAGCTCCATCTGTAGGAATAAGAAATTATTCTACAGTATGTTCTTCTAATTGTAAAAATAATTCAATTGACCCTTGATTCATTACTGGGCTTTTTGATGCTGAAAGTTCTTTTGTAGTTACTATTTTAAAAAATCCTAGATACAAAACAGGATGAAATGTTCAAGCAAGATGAGGCTTCGCCTACCAAATAAAAATGCATGAAAGAGATAGAGATTTAATGACTCAAATTCAAAAATTCTTTGGAGGTATAGGGTATATATCAAACCCTAATAAAAATACTACTGTAGAATTTAGAGTTAGTACTATGAACGATCTAGTTAATGTAATTATACCTCATTTTGATAAAGAGCTAGCGCCACCACTGTTAACTAAAAAATACTCTGACTATGTGTTATTTAAAAATATTATTAAATTAATGTTAGAAAAAAACCATAGTACTTTAGAGGGAATACAAAAAATAGTTAATATTAAAGCATCTATGAGTTTAGGTTTATCTGATGTACTGAAAGGTGCTTTCCCTGAAACTATGCCAATAGTAAAAGAGGGGGGCGAATTATATCAAGGATATCCCTCAAGAATGAATGGCTGGGTTTTCAACAGGAGGTGCGTAGCTCCAAATTTCTTTATTACTATTCAAAATTCTAAAACTAAGAGTGGTATAGCTGCCTCATTACGTTTTTCTATAGCTCAAGATTCTAGAGATTTATCTTTATTAGAAAGCTTTGAAAATTTCTTTGGTTGTGGGTATGTGGCTAAATATCAAAATCGTGCAGTTTGTGAATTTATCGTTACAAAAATTGATCATATAGTTAATAATATAATTCCTTTTTTTGATGAACATAGTATAAGAGGGTCAAAATATCCAGACTTCTTAAACTTTAAAAGTGCTGCTTTAATTATTAAAAATCCAGAGCATTTAATCCTAAGGCAGCAGGCTAGAAGAAGGATTAAAACAAATTTTACAATTAAGAAATAAAACTACAGTGCAGGTTAATACTGAAACTAAAAATAATCATGGGCATTATTAGGGCCCCAGAGAAATTAGTACGCTCCGCTAAAAAAAGGTGGAGTGAACCTTCACCTAGTCTTTATATAAAGGCAAAATCTTCAAATTGCGGGAAACTCTTAAAGACAAATCTACCAAGTTAATACAGTAATGTAATTAATGGAACAGGTAATGACTCGTTGTAAGGTAAAAACGATTTGTATAAAGAAATGCAATAGATAATCCGCAGCCAAGTACCAAAACACTTATAATTACCGGTATGCAGTTCATCGACTAAATGGAGGTTGGTAAATAATTACTAGTCCTACGGACCAGCAAGCTCTAATTATTTGCTTAAGATATAGTCAGGCATAACTTAAAGGTTATGGAATATCCCCAGCCCACCTAAGGGAATTAAATTCCTATGGTAAAGGGGAGAAAACGAAGAGGAAGTATTGCGTATCTGGTCTGTATACCTGGAACGTTTAGAGATACGCATTATTTTATAATGTATATCTTAAGGGGTAGAATTTAAAGGTAAAACTTGATGACTATAATATCATAAAAGTTGTAGTTCAATTCTACAATACCTCTAGTCTAATTTAATTATTATACTAATAGAGCCATAAATTATGGTTCCCGAACAATTTGTTATATTAAATAAAAATATGAGTTTAACCTTATTACTTTTTTTAATAGGAATCTTAGGATTCGTATTTAATAGAAAAAATTTGATACTTATGCTTATTTCTATAGAAATAATGCTATTATCTATAACATTCCTAATATTGGTAAGTTCTGTTAATATCGATGATATAATAGGACAAACGTATGCCATTTACATTATTGTCGTTGCCGGTGCAGAATCTGCGATCGGTTTAGCTATTCTAGTAGCTTTTTATAGATTAGCTTCACATTATGCTCCAGGTAGTATTAATAGAGCTTCAACTTCTAATATTCAATCACTCAACAGAGTTTCAGACTTAAGAAAGGTAAATTCTTATCCTTTCAAAGTTCCCGGTACTTTTATTAGAAATTACTCTACTACAAGAGTAATGAGCTTACATCCTTGATTTGTCACAGGTTTCACAGATGCTGAAGGTTGTTTTTGAATAGGTGTAAGAAATGATCCTAGAAATAAAACAGGATGATGTGTTCAAGCTTTTTTCCAGATTGCATTACATAAAAAAGATGTAGCACTCTTAAACAACATACAAAGTTATTTCGGTGGAATTGGTACTGTGGCTGTGAGAGGTGACAGATGTTATTTTATAGTAAGTTCTTTAAAACAAATTATAAAAGTTATTATCCCTCACTTTGACGCTCATCCTTTAATCACAAATAAATTGGTAGATTATAGATTATGAAAATCTATTATTTCTATAATGGAAGCTAAAAGACATTTAACTGTGGAAGGGTTAAATGAAATAATAAGAATGAAATCATCCTTAAATTTAGGTTTATCTGATGAGATCCAGGACGCTTTTGCAGAAACTCTTTCTACTAATCCAAACCAAGAAAGGTCATGGAACCCTGCAGAATCTATACCACATGGAATGTGAATGGCTGGATTTACATCAGGGGAGGGCTCTTTCTTTGTTAATATATTCAAATCAACTCATCACAGGGTGGGATATCAGGTAAGATTAGAGTTTGAAATAGCTCAACATATTAGGGATGAATTAACTATGGCAACTTTTACTTCTTTCTTTAACTGCGGTATCATAAGTAGATACTCAGAAGATATGGTAAAGTATAGATGTACTAAATTTTCAGATCTAAACACCCTAATTATCCCTTTCTTTAAGGAATACTTACCGTTAGGTAATAAATAGTTAGACTTCGAAGATTTTGGTAAAGTTGCTTTATTATTAGAGAATAAAGCACATTTAACTGAAGAAGGTCTAAATAGTATCCGTAAAATAAAAGCGGTGGCGTGCCTCATGAATAGTTTACGTAAGTAGAAATTTGTTATTTCATATCCCCCCTTCGGCGGGATCAGAAATTAGCAAGCTACCACCGGAGAGTTTGCTATGAAGAGGTTCGCCCCCCACAGTAAGGGTCGGAGCCAACAAAGTTCCGACCCTTCCTGTTGGCTAACCTTATCACTAAACTCTTTAGGAAGGGTCTATTTCATATCCCCCCTTCGGCGGGATCAGAAATTAGCGAGCTAGCCATTAAATAAATATTCCTTAGTTAATTTGAATAAGGTAAGGAATAAGTTAAGCTAATCCCACGGTGTTTTGTGAGTTAATGTAAGTTATTTGATTTGAATTATAGTAGTACTTGAGTTATTTATTAAGAGGTAGAAGCCTAAAATAATTAAACCAAATAGAATAAAACCTTGATCTAAAAAGGGGAAACGAACTTTCCTCTAGTCTTTGCTAATCCCAAAGGCGAAACCTTCAAATTGCGGGAAGCACCTAAAACTATTTCAACCAAACCATCATGGTAACATAGATGGTGGCACAGGTAATGACTCGTGGTATGGTAAAATCGAAATAGAAAACAGTTAACGAGCTAGCGCCATAAATAATTGTTTAAGGTTAATCTGCAGCCAAGCACCTTTTACAACATAAATAAACTTAAGGTGTGCAGTTCATCGACTAAACGTAGGTTGGTAAATAATATCCAGCAAGGGCCGGTTAATTAAAAGGAGATTTTTTTCGTAATAATCTATTTTTAACTAGGTTTTTATTTAAATGTAATCTTAAGATATATTATTAAATAAACTCTGAATTAATATTTCTCCGAAATCACGCGGGCTGGTGGACAAAGTTAGGTTCAGCAGCTGAAGTGGAATATTATTTGCTTAAGATATAGTCAACCGCTTAATATGCTTATTTATACATAAATATAAAAAAACATATTAAGTCTAGAAGAGGAAGTATTAGAATAGAATATAAATAATGTATTTAAGTATAATTATATTACCTTTATTAGGATCTATAGTGTCCGGTTTTTTTGGTAGAAAAGTCGGTGTTACAGGTAGCCGTATTTTAGGTTGTTTAAGTATAATGATAACAACAATATTAGCTATTATTAGCTTTTTCGAAGTAGGATTTAATAATAATCCGGTTTCAATTAATTTATTTAAATGATTAGATAACGAATCATTTAATATGGTATGAAACTTTCAATTTGATAGTTTAACAGTATCAATGTTAATACCTGTATTAATAATCAGTTCTTTAGTTCATTTTTATTCAATAGGATATATGAGCTCAGATCCTCACAATCAAAGATTCTTTAGTTATTTAAGTTTATTCACTTTTATGATGATAATACTAGTAACAGGTAATAATTATTTAGTTATGTTCGTAGGATGAGAAGGTGTAGGTGTTTGTTCATATCTATTAGTTAGTTTTTGATTCACTAGAATAGCGGCTAATCAAAGTTCTCTTTCAGCTTTCTTAACTAATAGAGTTGGAGATGCTTTCTTAATGATAGGTATGTTTATCTTATTATGAACTTTAGGAACTCTAGATTATAGTACTGTATTCTCATTAGCTCCTTATATAAATGAAAATATTACTACAATTATAGGAATATGTTTACTTATAGGTGCAATGGCTAAAAGTTCACAAGTAGGTTTACATATATGATTGCCCATGGCTATGGAGGGTTTGGTAACAGGGGCTCTCCTTAAATTTCACTATATGCGGGGACATCCGTTAACATTAAAGTCCACCAGTTACTTTGTAGCCATTGGAAAAATCTTTAATGTAGGACAATCCGCAGGAAACCTGTATAATATACAGGGATCCTCAGAGACTATACGTGAAACGATTAAAATAGATAATACATTTAAATGATGATTAATAGGATTTGCTGAAGGAGACGGTTATTTTGGTGTAGATAAGAAAGGTTATTTAACTTTTAAAGTTACACAATCTACTACAGATTGCCAAGTACTATTCTTTATAAAAAAAAGTCTAGGGTTTGGAAGTGTATCTTTACAAAGTAAATCAAGTAAGACTCATCAATATAGAGTTAGAGATAAAAATAATCTTATTAAGATTATAAATATATTTAACGGTAACCTTATAACTAAGGCTAAAATAGCTCAATTTAAATTATTTCTAGAAGCTTTTAATAATAAATATAATACTGATATTACATTCATAGAATGTAATAAAAAAGTTACTCTGGATAATGCTTGACTTTCAGGATTTACGGATGGTGAAGGCTGTTTTACAGCTTCAGCCTATTTAAGTAAAGCCACAAATAAACATATTGTAACGGTGAGATACGTTATATCTCAAAAAAACGATATAGAATTTAGTCAATACTTAGCTGAGTTAATAAACGGTTATATAACTTATATAAAGAGTTATGATGGGTATAATACCGTAGTTAACCACAGTAAGTTAAACATTATTCTAAATTATATTAAAAGTTACCCTTTGAAGACTAAGAAACATGTTTCTTACTTAAGATGATTGAAAGTTTATGAGCTAGTAAAAGATAAACATCATCATAATCCAGAGGGTATAGAAATTATTAAATCCTTAATAAAATTAATTAATAAATAAATGTATAAAATAATCGAAGATATAGTCCGAACAATGATGTAAATCATTGAGTATTCGTGTCGTATTTGTACATATTTGTATATAACATGAATCAACATATTTGCCTACTCCGGTATCTGCCTTAATACACGCAGCTACAATGGTTACAGCAGGAGTGTACTTATTAATACGTTCATCCCCTTTGATTGAATATAGTGCAGTGGTATTGGCAATATGTTTATGATTAGGTGCAACTACAACTGTGTTTAGCTCTCTTATTGGATTATTTCAACAAGATATAAAAAAAATTATAGCTTATTCTACCATGAGTCAATTAGGTATGATGGTAATAGCTATAGGTTTATCTTCTTATAATGTAGCAATATTTCATTTAATAAATCATGCCTTCTATAAAGGATTATTATTCTTAGGGGCAGGAGCAGTTATACACGCAGTAGTAGACAATCAAGATTTAAGAAAATACGGGGGATTAATATCTTTCCTACCTTTAACCTATTCTGTGATATTAATCGCTAGTCTTAGTTTAGTCGCTTTCCCTTTTATGACAGGATTTTATAGTAAAGATTTTATATTAGAATCTGCTTATGGTCAATATCATTTTAGTAGTATTGATGTATATGTTATAGCAGTAATAGGTGCTATATTTACTACATTATATTCAGTTAAAGTTATATACTTAACTTTCTTAACTAATCCTAATGGACCAGTTAATTATTATAGAAATGCTCATGAAAGTGATATATTTATCAGTTTACCTTTAGTGGTATTAGCGATATTCTCTATATATTTTGGATATATCACTAGAGATATTTTCATAGGATTAGGTTCAGGGTTCTTTGTAGACAATAGTATATTTATTCACCCTGTTCATGAAATAATGATTGACACTGAATTTGGTGTACCTACTATATTTAAATTAATTCCTTTTATCCTTACTGTATCTTTCTCTGCATTAGCAATAATATATTCTGAATTTATGCCAAATATAATATCGAACTTTAAATTATCTAATTTAGGATATTATATTTATGGTTTCTTCAATCAACGTTTCTTAGTTGAATTCTTTTATAATAAATATATTGTTAATTCAGTTTTAGAAATAGGAGGTCAAACTACAAAAGTTTTAGATAAAGGTAGTATTGAATCAATAGGTCCTTATGGGTTTGGTGTTATTTTAACTAAAGCTAGTAAAATAATTTCTAGCTTAAGTAACGGAGTTGTTACTAATTACGCTCTTTATATTTTAATAGGAATTTGCTTCTACTTATCTATTTTTACTTTTGTACAGGTAGTAGATGACGTAGTAAATTCTATTACAATAGCAAGCTTAGTAATTCTTATGTTACATAAAGATCGTTCTTTAATTTCTAACTAGGGCGCTTCTAATCCGAAGGTTATGTAGTAGTATTTTTTTCGAGCTTGCGCCTGGCATAGGTCGGCGCAATACTTATTCCCGCCGAAGGCGGGAATCAGCAGGCTCTAAAATTACTGCGCACTAGCCATCTCCGAAATAGATAGAGGGGACGAGCTATATTTCTTCGAAATAAGCCGTCCCTGCCTTAATTTATTAATTAAGGCGCTAGCTCGTAAGAAGAGCTTGCGGATTTTCGGGGCTCCTAACGAAGTGTACTATGAAATAGTACACTTCGTTAGGAGAAAATATTAATATATTTCTTAACTAGGGCTATAACCTTTTTTTATAGATGAACCTAACCTGCACTACTAGACGAAGTCTCTTCCTAGAAAATACAGTCGGCCTTATTTCTGTGTTACGAGTAAGGGATAGTGCTGTAGTGCATATCTATATTCCCTCCGAAGGGAGGAGTAATATCCCTCCCTTCGGAGGGATCCGCAAGCTCTAAAATAAAGTTATTTATTTATTTTAGAGCTTGCTGATTCGTGAAACGAATCGCGCCGCGCCTGGATTAGCACTAGCACTAGCTCTTTTTTTACTCGCAATGCTGGCCCGCCTTTAAGCGTATATATTAAAGGTAAGCTATCTATATTAGGATAGGAGTGCATGTTTGCTTGCTTGCTTACGGTATAACGTATTGCAAGCAAGCATTAGTAGTATATTAAAGGGTTAATAACCCTAAATCTCATTAGCTTTAATAGGATAGCATAATTTTAGTTCGACTCTAAAATGAGAAAAAAAAAGGAGGGTATCTTTTTACCAATGATTATATTTCTCAGTAACGAGAGGTACGGGTAAAAAAACCGATGAGAAACTTACACGTTATGAGAGAAGACCTGTTGACGATATTTGTATGGATCTCGGATGGACCGGGTTGATACCTTTTTTTTTTGACCAAAATTTAGACTAGATATAGCACTTAGGAAAAAATATTCTTTATTATTACCAAAAGATTTTGACTTAAGCTCTCAACATTGAGAAGAGATCAACTTTTGGATTATATCAACTTAATTTCGATTTAGTAGTCCTTCTGATTTTTTTCTGTATGCTTCGCACAGAAGCACAGAAAAAAATAATCAGCAAGCTCCTGTAAGAGAGGACCCCATAGAATCCTTATTTATAGGCTGTTACAACTGCTTCGCCAGAAATATTCGTTATTTTAGAACCAAAGTCTATAAAGCTATCATTTTAGCTTTAGACTATCTTCATATAATATTGCTACATATCAGGTATTATATTATTAATGAATGAAGAACTTTGTATAAAATATAAGGCTATTTATTCAGGTATCTTTATGGGCGAGATATCGGTGATGTGAGCTCCTAGATAGATTTGAATTTTAGCGCTAAATTAGTCTATCTATAGACCTAAAAAGAGTTCCTAGCATAGGGTTAAATATGGATAGATGAAGACGTTAGGACTCCGAGCTGAATACTCGAGTGAACATACGCATTTTTATACACTTTTTCATGAAATTATTTTTTTGCAATAGCAATGTTAGCTCAAAACTGGGGTTTAAACCTAGTTTTTCAAGATTTTTTGCCGGTTTTACAAGTAAAGAATTAATTGTTAATTCTGATATAAATAATGTTTTACTTTATGATGGAAATAATTTTAAAGCAGTTTTATTTTTACCTTCATTAGTAGCTTTTTTAAATTTAATTGAAGCTATGAAAACTGATAGTATAAATAATAATCTGTCTTTAATTTTAGAGTTTAAGGATTTTTATCTTAGTCTTACTAATATCCTTAAACAATTAGAACCAGGTAAATATTCATTTGGAGGCACGCCACTACTTTTATCTAAAATCTTTAGATGATTATTGTTTAACTGAATGTTATACTAAGAGTTTAGTAGATACAAATTGTTGATTTAGTATTATGGGTTCTCCAGGTTATTGCCCTTTTCTTAATGTTTTTGATTCATATGATCCAAAGGATTTAGTAGTCCTACGGACTCAGCAAGCTATATATTTATCGAGTTGATAGTACAGAAATAACTTATAGACTTAAAAAAATATTAAAAAGTGCTAAATGTCAAACTCAAATAGATTTAAGTAGAGATACTTTATTAGTTATAACTAAAGTCAATGATATAAATAATAAAGAACTAAGTAAAGAAGAGACATTTAAAATTCAAATTCCTGGTCCGCTTCGCACAAATAGGTCATACTAAACGTTTCTACTCTACTACAAGAAGAGTAGTGGATAAAACTAATAATAATTTAGAACCAGATACTATTAACATAAAGGAGAGTAATTCTTTAACTTTAAACAAAGACGAGGTAAATATAAAGGATGCTCTAGATCCTATTTTAAACAATAATGTGTTTAAGTCTAATGATATGGTTAAAATAATTTTGAACAATTTAATCAATATCATTAAGGAATATCCCTCCCTTCGGAGGGATCAGCCAGCTCCCTATTAATGAAGATACTCAATTAAAGATAGAAAACTATCTTTTTAATCAATATAAATTCTTATCAGATAGTAAAGATAAAGTTAAGATATCTGGTATAGATATTAGTTTATTTAATAAAGAATTAAAAGAGTATTGTTTTTCTAAACGTGATGATTTTTATTTATATTTAGATTCACTTAGAGAAAGCTTAAATTTAGAGGCACGCCACAAAATTAGTGGCGTGCTGATGAGGCGAAGCCTACTCCGGACTACTAAATAGACTAGTTAAACCTGTAGATATTCATAACTATTATATAAGAGAAGTTTTAAATGGTTTAGATAATAAAGAAATTATAAATTATATCTTCTATGTTTTATTTTTAATTTTAACATACAACGGTATGATTTTAGATAGTGATGATGTAAAAGAGGATGAAAAAACAAAGATAGGATTAACATCTATTAGTATGGACTTAGGTAAATTTTTATCAAGGCGCAAGCTCTAGACTTCGTCTCTATATAGTAAAGTTATATAAAAATAGAGATAAGGAAAAATTTTCACAAGGAGCTTGCTGTAGTCCAGAAGCCTAATAAAAGTTTTAAAGAAGAATTTTTAAGTCTCTCTGCTAGCTTCGCTAGCCCTACTTAGCTTTTAGAAGAGGCGGGTTATATTTCTTCGAAATCAGCCAGCCTATTAAAGAAACAAAAATCGATAAACCTAAGTCTGATGGAGGCGTTACGCTAAGTTGTTATTAATATAGACGCAAGCTATCGATTTAGAATTAGTAGGAGGAGGAAAATATAGCAAGTTTGCGCATAGACTATTCCTACGGGAGAGCTTGTGTATTCTGTAGCCATCGAACTTCGTACTGTACCAGGGGTTTGAAAGAGTTCGCTATGAATAGTTCTGTAAATTATACAGTTTAATGTATACCTCTTGCTGTTTACAGTAAGGTTACTTAAAAAAAATAAATAAATATATACCCTTTCTAGGTAGTAGACTATTCCATATCCCTATTTCCTGAGGGATACACTTCGTTAGGTATCAGGAATATTTTTTTTTCGCTCGCTATAAAAGTATATTTATATACCATATATATATAATTTAAAAATATTATGAGAATATTAAAAAATCACCCTTTATTAAAATTAGCTAATGGTTATTTAATAGACGCTTCACAACCTAGTAATATAAGTTACTTATGAAATTTCGGATCTTTATTATTACTTTGTTTAGTTATACAAATTGTAACTGGAGTTACTTTAGCAATGCACTACAATCCTTCAGTATTAGAAGCATTTAATTCTGTAGAACATATATAAGCATAATGTGTTCTTTAAATTGGGCTAATTGCTGGAAAACCTTTATTAAGACAATCAGCAGGAAAATACTAAATGTTATTATATATCCAGTATTATCTTCAGAGACTATACGCCCGACATCTGATTTAGGTTTGATGATTTAAGGCGAGGAATAAAAAAAAATATATTTTTTTTTATACGCGCCCTCCTAAACATAGATGATGATATAGTCCAATCTCCACTGGAAAGTAGAGAAGTATAGATTATGTATCTATGCCTATTTGAAGGCATAACTTTATCATTGTTTATTTTTGTATCAGGTTATAAAAATAAAATGGGGGCGCCAGCTCTCGAAAGTTCACTAACTCCCCTTATTTAAATGAAGATGACTTTAGATTAGATAATTCTTCTAACAAAGTACACATGCTTGCATACCCTTCCGATGCGAAGCTACAGCAAGCAACACATAATAAAGACTTTTTATATTGATTTAGCGGATTTACTGATGCTGAAGGTAATTTTTTAGTATCAATAGATCGTAAATATATTAAATTAAGATTTAAAATAAATTTACATATTGACGATATAGAAGTACTTTACATAATTAAATCTAAGTTAGGTTTTGGTAGAGTTGTGGAAGAAAGTAGTAGAAATAGTTGTTCTTTTATCGTCGAAGATTCTTTAAATATAAATAAGTTATGTGACATCTTTAAACAGTTTCCACTTCATACTAGTAAAAAGTTAGACTTTATTAGTTTTAATGAAGTAGTTATTATTAAAGCTAAGAATAAAGTACTATCTGAGACAGATATAGCCAAAATTATATCTATTAAGAATAGTATGAATTCTAAAAGAGAGGTATTCACATATGATACTTCGAAATCTCAAATTATAATAAACCCAAATTGACTTATAGGATTTATAGAAGGTGAAGGTACCTTCGGTATTAAAACAGGTTCAGCATTGTATTTTCAAGTAGCACAGAAAAATACTAGTCAAGAATGTTTAAATGGTATAATCAATTTTTTGATGAACTTATCAAACAATGCTACACTACATAAGGATCCTGATAATAAAATACTTCCTATAAGCGTTACAAATACGATTAATATAAGAACTAATGTAGTATCATTAGCAATAGCTAATGTAGATGGTTTATATTATTACCTATTACCATATCTAGATTCATCTAAGTTTTACTCTCGTAAAGCTATAGACTTTAAACTATGAAAAATGGCTTTACTATTAAAAATTAAAGGATATTATTATACAACAGAAGGTAAGAATTTATTTTTAGATATTTCAGATACTCTAAATAAAAGATATAGCACGATGAAATCTTCATCCGTAAGCGATATTAATAATAAGATTATTAATATAACTGAAAGATTTAATGCTATTATAGAGCTTCAACCACCTTTTGATGTAAAACTTAATATACCTCACACAGAAAATGTTCGTAAATATAGTATAGCCAATAGATCAGAAAATCCTAAGATTGTTTATATTTATGATGGATCAGAAATGGTAAAGGGGTCTCCTTTTGCTTCATTTAGTACTGCAGTTGCTCCACGAGCTTCGTCACCTATAAGTCAATTTTAAAAATAAAACATAAATACTTTTTCAAATATTCAATGATAAAATTACCACCGATAGTAGGCAAAAATATATTTATTTATAGTTTATAAAATCAATATCAACCGTAAGTATATCGTTAATAAATTTAAAAGTGAAAACCTATATAATCTTAATAGTTGGTTATGCATTATATTAAGAATTTCGCGGCTAAAATTTCTTTGAAAACTTCTAATCTAAATCCTGCACTAAAGTATTTAAATGCTGACGTAGATAAATTCAAAATAATAAAAGAAATAAAAGGTAAAGCCGGAATATATCGTTGAATTAATAATACCAACGGTAAAAGTTATGTAGGAAGTAGCGTAGATTTATCTAAACGTCTTTACAGATATTATAGTTTAGCTCATATAACAGTTCAGTCTAAACACAGTTTAATATGTAAAGCTTTAATAAAATACGGTTACAGTAAATTTAGCTTTGAAATATTAGAATTTTGCGAAAAAAAAATGTTCTTATAAGAGAACAATATTATATAGATTTACTTAAACCGGAATATAATATTTTACTGAAAGCAGGGTCTCCGTTAGGCTATAAACACACAGATGAGGCCAAGGTAAAAATGCGGGGACCTAAAAATTTTAGTCTAGAACATTTAACTAAAATAAAAGAACATATTAATAATTTAAATGCTAAACGTGCTGTGATTATTGAAGTTTTTGACACTGAAAGTAATATTTACACCGAATATGCTTCAATTCGTTTAACTGCTAGGGTATTGAATTGCAATGACAGAACTATAGCAAGATATATGGATAGTAATAAGCTTTTTGCGGGTCGTTATATTATTAATCGAAAAAAATTCGATTAATATGCAACTTCTAGCTTTCCAGCTTCGTTACTACTTTATTATAGGCAAAATAGTCATTAGTAGTATTTTTAAAGCCTAGTAGTAATACTTGTAATCGTTATATTGATACTAATAAACTTTATAAAAATAAATATATTTTCACATCTAAGCCCATAGATAGTGCGTCTAGGGATTAGATTATAGTAGATAATAATTTATTTTAATACTATTTGATTATGCGTGATGTAAACAATGGATGATTAGTACGTTACTTACATAGTAACACAGCATCAGCTTTCTTCTTTTTAGTCATTATTTGTGTAGATTTCGTCTACTTTTTTTTGTGTAATCCTTTATTTACTTCAAACAAACCTTGTATAAAATACCTTGCTACAAAAGATGCAAGATTAAAAAGTAGTAAAGCTCAGCTGCCTTTATTTGCACTCCGCAAATATAGCAGAGCACTATCTTCTAAATCAGGTATACATAACATAGTAACTTCTTCTCACAGTAAAATAGGAGACATAGCATGTGAAACAGCCCCCACACATAAACCTGAAAACTTAGCCTTTCTTTCAGATGAAGAGTTTGGCGAATGATTCAGAGGTTTTGTAGATGCGGAGGGTTGTTTTTCAATACAAACTGTGAAGAATCACTTCAAATTTATTTTCACTTTTTGTCTGCATATTGATGAAACACCTTTAATTAAATATATCATACAAAGATTAGGTGTAGGTGCTTTCTCTTTAAGAGAGAGCTCTGTAAATTTTACTGTTTCAAGTAAGGATGCACTACTCGTAATTTTTGGTGTATTAGACAAAAGACCCCTAAATACTAGCAAAAACTTAAACTACCTAGCCTTTAGACAAGCTTACGATCTTTATCGTGAATCTGTTAATATTTCCTCAGAACTATCTCAAGAAATTGTCACCCTTAAAGATAAAATGAATAAAAAGAGAGTAGAGTTTAAACAGTCGACAGATCATAAGATACACATTACTCCTTACTGATTGCTAGGGTTTGTAGAAGGTGAGGGTTATTTTTCCACGAATAAAACAGATTACAGCTTAAAATTTGGTATAGGGCAAACTTCACAGGAAATAATAGTATTAGAAGCTATACAGAAATATTTTTTAGCACTACCAACAGCTAAAAATTATGTGGAAAGAAATAATACTAACCTAGTTAGCTTAGCCACATATAACCAAGCTAAAGGTAGGGATTATAAGGCTATGGCCCAACTAGTTATAACCCAGAGGTATTTTATATCTAACGTTATTATACCTTTTTTTGACAAGTTAACCTGGTTAAGTAAAAAATTTAAGGACTATGTTGACTGAAAGTTAATTTTAGACCTTATAAACCATGGTTGACATTTTACGGAAGAAGGTAAAAAGTTGATCTCTTTAATTACCCAAGGTATGAATAATTATAGATTATCTAATAACACTACCTCTGAAGAGGATACTTCACGAGCAGATGTGAAAGAAAGAGCATTAAAACTTTTATCTTCTCCTTCAAATTTTGAAGTACAAGCGAACGGTAAAATATTAATAAAATCCTTAGGTACTTATCTTAAAGGTAGAGGTAACGTAGGGGTTAATGTCTTAAATACCAAAGGTGAAATAGTCTTTAAGTTTAATTCTATAAAAGATTGTGCTTTGTTTTTCAATGTCCATACTAGAACTATAAATAGAAGATTAGATAAGGGTTCTTTGGTGGAGCACGATAACCAAAATCTGGTATTCCAACGTGATGTTCGTTTACCTTAATATCATGCCATCAGTATTAAAGTTATACAAATAATATAAGTAAATAAAGTAAATCTAATTAAAACTAGGCCAAAATTCCATTATCTTTGAGAGGGAGCAATAAACCAACACCTCTAGGGCGTTTATATATAGCAGTTGTCATTAAACGTGTTAATATTGATTTATTGCTACCTGTTTGTTCGGCTGCGGATTTTTTTCTATAGAAAAAAAAAATAAAGCAAGCGGCAGTAGGCTTCGCCTCATAATGGAAATAAAAATAAGAGCCTTGAGAAAGCTCTTAAGGCTAAATTGTGGAAGTGAACCTTCTGCTATAAACCATCAAATTGCGGGAAACCCCTAAAGAAATTTCAACCAAGTAAGTATGGTAACATAACTTATGGCACAGGTAATGACTCGTGGTACGGTAAAATCGAAATTTATATACGAAAGTTAAATGGGCAATCTGCAGCCAAGCATCTACTACTAATACTTAGTAAGGTGTGCAGTTCATCGACTAAATGTTGGTTGGCATTATCTATTTGATAGTGCTTAAGATATAGTCAAACCCTACTCGAAAGAGTACAGAGGTAATAAAGAATTAAGTTAACTAGCAAATAAATAGGCAAGTATCTTTACCCCTAAGCTTTGGTTCTTATCTTTATTATCTTTTAAATGGGTGGTAATCCCTACAACTAACCATAGATTACTGCTTAGGGAGAAGGATCCTAACTCAGCCTGTTTTGTAGTATTTGCACTACAAATGGTAAAAGGATAGATTTGGTACTTACACATAGGAAGAGGTATATACTACGCATCTTATAGAGCACCAAGAACATTGACATGAGTCATAGGTACAATAATCCTTATCGTTATGATAGTAACAGGATTCCTGGGTTACCTTACAATAGCCCAAAACGACTATAATAATAATAAAATAACAACTACGACAACCTTTAACGATAAAAGATATTATTCAACATCGAGAAATAATGAAGAGGAGACTTCGTTCCCACGTATAAATAAGTTTTTATTAGCCAAAAATCTTAATCCTGTTTTTATCTATCATAATCTAAATGAAGATTCAGTTCGTAAAAATATAGCTAAAGAAACTAAGGGACTTAGTGGTATTTATATGATCTTAAATAAAGAAACTTTAAGTTATTATATAGGATCAGCTTCTACAGACAGAATTAACTCTAGATTTTCAAAACATTTAATATATTTAAATGGTAGTAAAATAGTTAAAAATTCAGTTAATAAATATGGTTTACATAATTTTGTCTTTATTGTATTAGAATTATTCCCTGAAATAGTTAATCAAGAAAATAATAAAAAATTATTAGATTTAGAAGATTTTTATCTAAAATCTCTTTTACCTGACTATAATATATTAACCGAAGCAGGATCTAGCTTTGGGTATAAACATACTGAAGTTAATAGAATAAAGATGAAAGCTAATTATAGTGAGAAGGGTAGAGAAGAAATAGGTAGTTTGAATAGAGGTAAAACTTTATCTTCTGAAACTATAGAAACTATGAGACAATCAGCTTTAAATAGAAAACCTTTAGACTATACAGAACAAGGTGTTTTAAATATGAAAAAGAATTCTAAGCCTATTATAGTAAAAGAATTAAATAATACTGTATATGGCGAATTTAATAGTATAGTTGAAGCAGCAGAAGCTTTAAATTGTTCAACTAAAACTATACAAAGAACATTAAAAAGTCCTAGCAAAAGATTAAAAAGACGTTGAATAGTTGATTATGTTAAATAAGGCGGGCTCCGAAGGATAAGCTCCCTTAAATTATTATTATAGTTGTAGTCCTGCAAGTATATAGTTTTATGCAATTTATGGAAAGAAATAAAACTTAAAGCAGAGTAACCTGACAAGGTTATTGAAGAAACCAAATCGTTTCTTTGGCAATGCTAGTGAAAACGATCAAAGTATATTTTAATATAAGAGATCGTCGGTTATTCATATAATCGCGACAGACTGGGTCACTGGTGGGTAGCTGAAATGCTGCTTAATGCACAGTCGAGGCTTATAGTAGTACTTTGTAGCTAATTTAAATTAGCTACAAAGTACTACTAATAGAATATACGAATTCAAAGTTATTCTAACTATTATTAACTTTGTAAAATAAATTTAACTTATTTATGGCCTGAATGAAGGATTTCTAGCCACACCTATAATTAAACACCCAAACACTACACCTATTCCTACTCCAGCCCCCGCTAGAGCTATAGTTGCTAAACCGGCTCCAATAAGTTAACAACGATGGGTTCTAACCAGCCACTATGATGATAGAATTTTACGATTTAATTATAAATATGGGTTATACACCCGAGATGGAAAGTCTCAGAAATACAACTTTTTCAGGTCAGGATTTAAAAAGTGCATTTTGTGAAGCATTAAGTTCTCATAACTATAATTTAAGACAAGCAAAAAAACTTGTTTTAGATTTATGTTTTAATAGGGATACTGTAAGGCTAAATTTTTTATTAGGATATCGTGATGAAGGGGTAATGAATTATATATTGGAGATTGCTAATAAGCATAGAGAGTTTTACCCATTAACCCGAAAATTAATAAATCAATATTTATATAATCTAACTGAAGATATTGCCTATTCATATATAGAATTTTATCAAGATAATGTAGTTAGATATCTTTTTCTACCAGATGAGGCAGATAAGTTTATAGCTATGGTAAGGTAAAGTCCTATTCTAAAGCATATATATTATGTTGACGCGGGTTCTAAGGTAAGAAGTCCGGGGTTTGGAGTGGCAAAGTCTAATCTACTGCTACAAAGTGAAGTATTTAAGTATGAAACCGCAGAAATGTTCTCTAAAATACGTGATCTTGGTAGAGCAGATATAGGGCGGATGGATATGATAGAAATACCATATGAAGGAAATGTCATGCGGGCCATAAGAAAAGATGAGGCATGAAGAGCATTAAAGGCTGCTAATTTTTTATAATAATTATGGGTTAGCTTTAGCTTGCTTATTCTTACAGAAAAAAAAGTTTAAGGGGGGCGAGACTTTGTCTACTGCCGAAGGATGGAGAGGAATAAAAAAAAATATATTTTTTTTTATACTAAACGAAGTTTCGCCCTCCTTGTAATAGGTAAGCTTGTATGTTTTACCTTATGGACAAATGTCATTATGAGGTGCTACAGTTATTACTAATTTAATTAGTGCTGTTCCATGAATTGGACAAGACATAGTTGAGTCAACAAACACTATTATTAATTTATGTTTAGGTATTATTACTTTATATTTAATGTACGGCGCAATGCGAACTTATTTACTATATTTAAAAGTTTATACTAAGGAAACTTCTTTACCTACCATAGGTACTATACATAAGAATGCTCTAAAAAAAAGTAATAAAACTTTAAGATTAGATAAACAAGAATATATTTCGATACCTTCATCTTTTTTAGCTTTTTTAGCTGGATTAATAGATGGAGACGGATATATTCAAATAAGTAAAACACCAAAAGGATTTATAACTATGAAATTAGTTATATCATTACATTTAGAAGATATTTCTACTTTAGAATATATACATTCTGTTTTAAAATTAGGTAAGATTAATATATATAAAGATTTAAAAAGCCCTACTTGCAAATTAGTTATTAATAAAACTGATTTACAAGAAGTATTATTTCCTTTATTTATTTATAATAATATATTTTTCTTAACTAATACTAGAATAGATCAATTTAATTTAGCTATGTATATATTAAGAAATGATATAAAATTACAAAGTGAAATTTCAGAGGTTAAGAATGTACCATTTGTTTTTGAAATACCTAAAAGTCCAGTAGACTATACATTATTACCTTTTTTTAAAAATTGAATTGTAGGATTTAAACATCCTTGAAGATACCCCGATCTTATTGAATTTGTTAGAGAAAACCCTCTTACATATAAAAGAGTAAAAAAAGAATATAAAAGATTATGTTCTAATCGAAAGAGTTATTATAATTTATTAAAGTATTGTAGAGATCTGGAACATGTAAATAAAAAGTGGAACATGTAAATAAAAAGTAGAACATGTAGTGAGTAAACAAATAATTAAAAGGGGAAGCTCTCGTTCCCGCCTTAAATTGTTTACTCATAACCTTATCTTTAATATTTACAATAGTTTGCTTATTTAGCAGTTTATATATTTATAAATATAGGCGTAGACTGCGTCTAGCAAGCTCGCTCTTAATACAAAATTCTTGTTATTTTAGTCTTTAAGGCAAGAATTATATACATTTTATTTTTTAGTTAATAGCAATAATAATGAAATATAGCTCTTTAAAATCTTTTAGAGTAGGCACAGCTTACTCTCCTATAGAACAAAATACAGTTAAACCTGTAAATACTAATATAGTAGTTTGAGGCTCTAATTTAAATTCAACAGCAGGGGAAGGTCGTTTTACAAAAATAGTGAAAAACATGATTGCATTACCACCTTATCAAAAAAGTGTTATTATTGGAATACTTTTATCAGATGGGAATCTATCTTCTTCTAAATCACATGAAAACCCACATCTAACATTTAAACAAGGTTTAAAAAACTCAAACTATGTTTGATTTGCTTACTTTATATTAGCTCATTATTGCAACCTTCATCCTAGTTTAGTTAAAAGTTTTAGAAAAAACAGAGTAGCTTTTGCTATATATTTCCGTACTAGAGGATTGCCATGCTTTAATGAATTAAGACATTTATTTTATAAAGATAAAGTAAAAGTAGTACCTGAAGATATATATAATCTTTTAACTCCAGTAGCTTTAGCACATTTAATAATGGGCGACGGGTCTGCTAAAGAGTATGGTTTAATTATTTGTACTGATTCTTATAAGTTAATAGACATAGTTCGTTTAATGAATGTTTTAATGATTAGATATAATTTAAATTGCAAATTACGTTTTCATACACCAACTCAACCTAGAATTTATATAAGTCAACATTCTATGCCTGTTTTACGTGAACTAGTAAAACCATATATGGCTGAATCAATGTTATATAAAATAGGGTTATAATGTTTAATATGGTGGGTGAGTGGTTTATTTGTGTCTAAGGTTCTTTTTTTATTAAAAAAAACAATGATGGTTGTAGGCTTCGCCTCTCAATTAAAACAAAGAATACATTCTGATTTATTTGAAGCTTTTAAATTGATTTTTTCTACAAATAGAAAAATAGATAGTACAAATAACTATAATCAATTTGGAGTTAGTTCCAAATCAGATGTACAAAAAGTTATAAATTATTTTTCATTTTCAGGTTTACATCCTTTAGTGGGATTAAAATATATACAATATGAAAAATGATTAAATAATTTGCGTGCAAGTTCACGTTATAGTAAATTAAATTATCCTAAATAACCTAAACATAAATTAATAATTTTAATGGGCTCCTTAAAAATAATAAATAATTATTTTTAGAGGCATAATGGGGAAAATTACAAGGACATTTAATAAATAAACAACCTCCGTTTTATTAAATTATTTGTAGCGGAACTTAATTCGGTATATAAGGCGCAAGCTTAGGATTAAGAGCGTTCAACGACTAATGAGTGAGTTATACCAACAATAAGCTCAACACGATAACCCCTAAATCTTCTTTAAGAAGATTTAAGAAATAGTCTAAATACATCTTAATAGATGTAAAGTATAAATTAAATATTCTACAAAAACAATCGTCATTTGAGGAGGTTTATATACAGATGAACCACATTGCGGCGACGTAATGTTAAAAATTCTGCTTAATGCTGGAACATCTCCCATCTTAGGATTTGCATACGACTTATTCTTGTTATTTTTAACAATTATTTGCGTGAAAATTGCAATGACATGGAGACAATCAGCAGGGGTGAGAAGTATTCATACTTCAGAAGCCTCTCAGAGACTACATGCAGAAGATCTCACCTACGCTTATTTAGTAGGATTATTTGAAGGAGATGGATTTTTTTCTATCACAAAAAAAGGAAAATACCTAACATATGAATTAGGTATTGAATTATCTATTAAAGATGTACAATTAATTTATAAAATTAAAGCATTATTAGGTATAGGAGTTGTAAGCTTCAGAAAAAGAAATGAGGTAGAGATGGTATCTCTAAGAATTAGAGATAAAAAACATTTAAAAAACTTTATACTACCCATTTTTGATAAATACCCTATGTTTTCTAATAAACAATATGATTACTTAAGATTTAGAAGTGCTTTGCTTTCAGGTATTATATATTCTGAAGATTTACCTGAATATACTAGAAGCAATGTACCTTTAAATTCTGTAGAATCTATTTTAGATAAGTCTTACTTTTCAGCTTGATTAGTAGGATTTATAGAGGCTGAAGGTTGCTTTAGTATATATAAATTAAAAAAAGACAATGATTATTTAGTAGCTAGTTTTGATATTGCCCAAAAAGATGGTGATATTTTAATAAAAGCTATAAGTAAGTATTTATCTTTTACCACCACGGTTTATTTAGACAAGTATGATTGTTCTAGATTAAAAGTTACAAGTGTAAGATCAATAGAGAATACTATTAATTTTTTAGATAGAGCACCGGTAAAACTAATGGGAAATAAAAGATTACAATACTTATTATGAATAAAACAATTGCGTACAATATCTAGATATGCGGAAAAAATAAAAATACCTTCAATTTACTAAATAAACAAGAGATCATGATATAGTCCGATCAATGAAGAGATTTATTGAGTGTAGTGAGAGTATTTAATTAATATTAAATACGTGACTACCAACACAAATGCTCTGTAAATAACGCAACATTAAACAGATTCTTCGCTTTACATTTTGTATTACCGTTTATTTTAGCGGCATTAGTTTTAATGCATATGATAGCTTTACATGATACAGCTGGATCAAGTAATCCATTAGGAGTTCCAGTATATTATGATAGAATGCCTATGGCTCCTTATTTCTTATTTAAAGATTTAATTACTATATTTATCTTTATATTTGTTTTAGGAATATTTGTATTCTTTATGCCTAATGTTTTAGGTGATAGTGATAATTATATAATTAGGAAAGCTAGTTATTGTCAGAATGAACTTCTGGCTACAAGAAACCATCAAATTGCGGGAAAACCCTAAAGCAATTTCAACCAAGCAGACATGGTAACATAGTTTGTGGCACAGGTAACGACTCGTGGTATGGTAAAATCGAAATTGATTATCTAATGTCTGATAAATGGGTAATCCGCAGCCAAGCACCTATCACTGTATTTACAGTGAGGTGTGCAGTTCATCGACTAAATGTTGGTTGGCGCAAGCTTAAGATATAGTCAAGCCCCTTTCGAAAGAATGCAGGATCTTTTTTTTGATAAGAAGATTTCGTTAAATGGATAGGTTTAGTAGTCCTACGGACTCAGCAAGCTCCTATTTAGGGAGAATGCCTTAGTCAGGCGTAACTGTTATTTAATTACTTTCTATACTTTTTTAAAGACTGAAAGTTATATATCCTCTTTTTATCAAAATAATTCTCTCCTGACGGAATCTGCCGACAGTCTTAAACCTGCCCGTGTAGGAAAAGTAGGAAATAAAGAAATGACTCTTTATGAAGTTAAAAGTTTATTTCAAACTATAAAGAATTCAGATCCTTCATATGAAGGATCTGAAAAAGAATTTGGTTTACTTGCCAATGGTTTCTGGCAAGCGGAAGGGTATATAGGAGGTATATTTAGATCTGAGTTGAATTTTTATCCTATCTGCTCAGCTACTCAGTTGTTTTCTGAAGAAAGCGCGAAATTTTTTATTAGATTAGACAAAGCTTTATGTAATAAAGGAACTTTTAGTATAACTTTAAATAGCTTTGGTAAGTTTGTTATTGCTTATAGATTATCCGGTTGAGATACTTTTTTTTCTGTATTTGTTCCTTATTTCTATATGCAATATGGTGAAAAATATCGTGCTATTCTAAAACTAAAAAAAATTTATGAATTAAAAGATTATATTAAACATCACAGTTCAGACGATAAGGCTAAAGTTTTATTAGTGAGTCTTGTTTATTCTTTAACTGCTCATTCTCCTCGTTATAAAGTAAGTTTAGAAGAAAAATTAATTTCTTTAAATTTAGATCAGGGCTTATTGAAAGAATTACCTTTATATAAAGAAAATGATGTAAAACCATCTTTCTTATTTATATTAGGGTTCTTTTTAGGTGATGGTACTTTACATTTGAAACTGGAATGAAAAGACAAAAATAGTACTGTTGTTATTGTTCCTTTATTTAATATAATACAATCTAATGTAGAATCAAATAAATATATAATGGAAAGAATGACTAGTTGTTTAAACGCTTTGAATATTAAAGCTAATTTAGACAAAGGTACTAATACTTTTACTTTAACAGTAAAAGGTATTGATAATGTATTTAATTCTTTATTTCCTTTATTGAAAAAATATTCGCATTTCTTATATGGGAAAAGAGATAGCTTTAATTTATTAGTATGAGTAGAGGGGCTAATTAGATCAGGAGGCCATCACACTTATTTTGGTCTAAAAGCGCTTGTATATAGAATATATCATAGTACTAATGAGCGTATTACAGACAAAGAAGTTTGAATGAGCCGTCTTGAGGACTGATTAAAAGCAGTTTCTGCTCGTAGAGAATGTGGAGAATATTATATTTCACCTATATACACTTCTAATAAACAGATTATAGGTTGACAAGTACGTTTCCCCTCTACTTTAAAGTTACCAAAATCCAATAAAGCATTTATGTCTTCAACCTGTGGTGGTCAAGATAAAGCTTTAGCAATAGCTGTGCAGTATAGAGATAAAATTCTTTCAGATTGAATTAATCTTAATTTTTAGTGGCTGGCTGGCGTGCCTCTTCAAAGAAATTATGCCCGCCTCTTCAATATGTTTTCACCTTAGTAAATATAAAGTACCCGCTTCGCGCTTCGCACTAATGAGAGATAGAGGTAGTAACAAATCTGACTAACTAATCTGGGCTAACCCTATGCAAACACCACCTGCCATAGTACCTGAATGATATTTATTACCTTTCTATGCTATTTTAAGATCTATTCCTAATAAATTATTAGGAGTTATCGCAATGTTAGCTGCAATATTAATTATTTTAATATTACCTAAGGCTGACCTAGGTTTAACAAAGGGTTTACAATTTAGACCTTTAAGCAAGGCGGCTTTCTACGTCTTTTTAGTGAACTTTTTAATATTAATGCAAATAGGTGCTAAACATGTAGAAAGTCCTTTTATAGAAATAGGACAACTAAGTACTGCTTTATATTTTTCTCATTTCTTATTTATATTACCGGCAGTAAGTATATTAGAAAATACTCTTGTAGATTTAGAATTACAAAATAATGCCAAAAATATATAGGGTTAATGCTATGTATAGCTTGCTTTTTACTACAAAGTAGTGCTGTGTAGCCCCTCCGGGGCTCGTGGTATTTTTTTTTTTTCGAAAAAAAAAATACTACACACGAACGAGTAAAAAAAAAATAAAGTTTTCTTTATTTTTTTTTTTATTGCTAGAGCGAGGGGCGCAAGCTCTCCGTCTCCGATTCCGTAGGAATCGGAATACGGAGAGCTTGCGCCTGGAATACTCGTTAGCAGCGTCTGCTAAGTAAGGCACTGCTTTGTAGTACTAGCAAAGATTAAGATTGTAAACGGTTTTACACGGTGATTGCAGATCATTTGAATGAGGTTCAATTCCTCCTTAATCTTTATTTTATTTAGTAGTGCTGTAGTGCTAGCACTAGCGCTAGCAAGTTTGAGCAAGCTCTTGCTTGCTGATTATTTTTTTCTGTGCTTCTGTGCGAAGCATACAGAAAAAAATCAGAAGGACTATTACTCTAACTTATATAATTATTAAAGGTAAAAAAAACAATACGAGCTTGCTGATTATTTTTTTCTGTGCTTCTGTGCGAAGCATACAGAAAAAAATCAGAAGGACTATTACTAGACGAAGTCTAGCCCCCCCTCCAGAAGAATGCCTCCCGGAGGGAATATGGCTACTGACAGTTTATTATTATAGCTTGCGAGTCCATCCATATCCCTTTGGGATCAGTAGGACTACTAACTGTATGTTTTAATCCTTTATTAATTATAGATTAACTAATATTTAGAATATACAAATAAGTTACTACTACAGATGAATTTTTTTTTTATTGTAGTTTTAGTACCTTAGCACGTAGTATCGCTTGCGAGCAATTTCGTTGTAGGCTTAACTATACTATAATAATTTCACTAAATAGCCACGATAGTGGTTATTTTAAAGATTGGGGCTGCTTTTCTGCTATAGCTGCTTCTTGCTTTATAGGTATAAAGCAAGAAGCAGCTAAGCAAACAGAAGTAGCTGACAAAATAAATATTTGTATTTAAAATGTTTTAGAATAGTACTTTTATGGCTGCTAGCTTGCGTATTTGAACTTTTCTCCAGGTGAACGAAGTTTCTAGTAGGAGTACACTTCGTTAGAGGGAGGCGCCCCCGAAGAAGTACCCCCTCTTCGCACCGTCCCCCTCTAGTATCGCTACCTAGAATGGAGTTCCTATCCTACGGAGAGCTTGTGCCAATATATCGGCTAAGCAGAAATTCGCAAGCTAGCAAACTAGAAGTATATGCTACGTATATTGCACCACTAGTAACCATAATCGAATAATTTGATAGATCAGGCTAGATAGCTTATTACTGCTTGCGAGTCCATCCATATCCCTTTGGGATCAGGAGGACTACTAAGTAGCAGATATAATCTAACCCACGTTATCATTTTTTTTATTTAGTAATAGCTATCCCGATCCCCGACCCTCTCTCCGGGGGGAAAAAATCTTTTTACTATTCCGAGCTTTCGCGATTAGTTCCCCTAACGAAGTGTATGAATGCCACCCAGAGGGATATGGAATCGGCAGAATTTTTTTCTTCGAAGGCGCTAGCTCTTCAGCCTACCCCTCGCTATCGGGGATGGGGATGAAACGAAGTTTACTCTTCGTTCACATGAGCTCTCAGAAGGATGCCCCCTTGTTTCTTTAACCCGCTATATCCCTCCGGGATCAGCGAACAAAGTTCCCTCCTGCTTTTACTAATCCTAGAGGAGGAGCTTGCGTATACGAAGTCTCTTCGTGAAACGAATAGCGCCATATCCCTCCGGGTACGCAGGCTAAGGGTTAAAATATAATATGATTTTGTAGAACCGTTATCACATTAATTTATAGTGGGGAGCTCTAGCAAACTCGCTCGTAATTATTAATTAAAAATATTAGTTAATAACTTTTAAGTGAAAAATTATGTTCACAAAGAGTACTTTAATTATTTCCTAATTTTGTCTTTAGATAAGGAGAGTTGTTCCCACCAGCCTAATTTGACCTTAAGATCCCAAATGTCTATGGGTATGGAAAGATGATTTAATTCTACAAATGCTAAAGATATAGGTACACTATATTTAATCTTCGCTCTTTTCTCAGGATTATTAGGAACAGCTTTTTCAGTGTTAATTAGACTTGAACTTAGTGGACCTGGAGTACAATATATTTCTAATAATCAATTATATAACAGTGTAATTACAGCTCACGCTATATTAATGATATTCTTCATGGTCGACAATTGAAGACTATTTAATTTTAATTTTCAAGCTAGCACCCTTCGAATATTTTTTTCAAAGAAAAAAATTACAGAGGTCGCTCTCAATAATAACCAAAACAACACTATTACTATTACAAATAGTAATAATAATAATTCTAATAAAAATAACGATGAAGATAAAATACCACTATATACTAAAGTATATATAGAAAACCCTTTTAATAATAGAAATCTTATCTTAAAAGTATCGAAAAATCAAAAAGGTGTTTATGTTTGAGAAAGTAATGATCATGCTTATGTAGGACATTCTATCAATTTGTATAATAGAATAAGTTCTTACTTTATGCCATCTATTCTTCAAACTAAAGCACGTAGAGTGTTACGTTATTTTAATAAACACGGATTTCAAGATACAAATCTTACAATTTATATAATGGATGAGAATTCTAGCTTAGATGACGTTGTAAGCTTAGAACAGCATTTTATAGATACTTTAAAACCAAGTTTAAACGTAGATTTGGTGGCAAGCAGTTCTGGTTATCATGAACCAATGGGCCAAGAAATAAGAGATAGATTACGTAAACAAAGAGGTACTCCTGTATATATTTATAACGTAGAAGATTTTACTTTATTATATATATTTGAATCGAAACAACATATGTATGATTCAATAAGTATTCATCATAAAACTTTAAATAACTGTTTAGATGCAGGTACAGTGTATTTAGATACTTTATTTTTATCTTTGGATTTAATAGAAGAATCTGAAAATACGAATTTATTAACTCTAGAGGGAATAAAAGAGTTGGTAAATGAAAAACGTGCATTATATACAGTTAAACATCCTGCTTCTATTTCTATTTTAGCAGAATTTAAAGACGATTCAAGTAAGAATCTGGAATTTTCATCGTTAACAAGTTTAGCTAATCACTTAAAAGGAGATCGTGTAACTATTAGACAATATTTAAAAGGTGTAAAATCAGGTTATTATAGAGGAAAATGAAAATTTACATATAAAGATTAAATAGAAAGGCATGGCCGGGTAAGGCAGAAATGCTTTACTTTATTTTCACTATATGCAGGAATCCCCTTAGAGCCTTTAAAACTAGTACCGCAGACTATATGTTAGCAGTGGAATACAGTGACATTTTAAAGGATTGGGTAATCCGCGGGAAACCAAAGATAATTTTGTTATCGAGTAGGATCCTAAGAGACTACACGTGAAATATCTTAGTGTATATTTTATAATATTCAAAGATAAAGATATAGTCCGTACATATTCGAAAGATTATGAGTAAACGTATGCCTGCATTAATAGGTGGATTCGGAAATTTTCTAATGCCTTTAATGGTAGGAGGTCCTGACATGGCAAAAAAAAAGGACAGTCCAAGGGGTATAATAAATAACAAAAGATATTATAGTACGAATATCCCTTCGGGATCAGGAGCGCCCGTAAAAAGTAATAATTTTAATTCATATCTAGCCGGCTTATTTGAAGGCGATGGACATATTTGAATACAAAATCCTGATGCAAGTGATAAAAAGAAACATAATCCAAGGTTTTGTATAACTTTTGGTTTAAAAAATGAACCATTAGCCAAAAAACTATTAGATATTTTAGAATCAGGTTTTATTAGATATAAAACTAAAGATAATGCTTGTGTATTAGTAGTTTCACCTGTAGTAGGTTTAAAGAAAATAGTTTATTTAATAAATGGTGAACTAAGAACACCTAAGATACATCAATTATATAAATTGATAGATTGATTAAATAAACATCATAATACTAATATAGAGAAATTACCTTTAAAAGATGGTTCTTTGGCTAATGATAGTTGATTAAGTGGATTTATTGATGCAGATGGAAGTTTTTCTGTACAACATACTAAAGTAGAAAATAACGCAAAAAAAAGAAAAATATCTTGTAGATTAAGAATTGAGCAGAGAATGTTAGATCCTGTAACTGGTAACAGTTATTTAGATGTCTTAACAAATATAGCTAAATTTCTTAATTGTAGTTTATTAACTAGAATCCAGAAATCTACAGATAATGAGTATTATACTCTTACAGCATCAAGTAAAATTTCGACTGAAATTTTGGTAAACTATTTAGATAGATATTCTTTATTCTCAAGTAAATATTTAGATTACAAAGATTGAAGAGAAATTGTGTTATTAATACTTGAAAACAAACATTATACAGAAAAGGGTCTAACTAAAACTGATTCTGCTAGAAGTACTATGAATAGAAATAGAACTTATTTCAATTGGGATCATTTAAATAAATTATCAACTTAAATTATGGGCGGCTAGACTTCGTCTAGCAAGGGTCGCTCCTCGTTACTAAGGCGCAAGCTCTAGCTTGCGCACATTTTTATATAACCCCTAAATCAGGGAATGCCGTTAAAGAGTGTAAACTTTTTAATTATTACTTCGCTATATGCATAGAATCTCTCGAAAATGGAATTAATTTACCTATCAACAGATACATAGACGTCTAATTGGAGTTTATAAACGCATAAAGTTGTGCAGATAACTCAATTAGCCGTAACACTTATGTATACATGGGAAGAATGTGCAGGAAACCAAAATAATTTAAATTATGAGTAGGATCCTCAGAGACTAGACGCGAAGCCCCTTATTGCATTAAATAAGGGTGAAGACAGAGTCCGTTATGGCAGGAAACTACTATTGTAAATGATTCCCTAGATTAAATAATATTAGTTTCTGATTATTACCTCCTAGTTTATTATTATTAATATTCTCTGCTTGTATTGAAGGAGGTGTGGGTACAGGTTGAACACTTTTGAAGGATAAGGTGTTGCTCTTTGGTAACTTAGAGGCAATAAAACTCTACTCGATGCGTGAAACCCTTGAAGTTTATATAGCTTATACTATTATCTACTCACTTTTAATTTTAGTAGTAATAATGTTAATAGTATTCTTAGGTTTTCTTATAAAAAACCTAAGTACAAGACAATATGCCTGGGAACTAACTAAATTAATGTTTAGAACCCATCAGAGACTAAACGTAGAGCATCCTAATGAAAATAATAATTTATTTGACCATTCTAAATCAATTAATAGATTTAAATATTACGAAAATAAAGATAATTTCCATCAATGATTAGTAGGTTTTACTGATGGTGATGGAAGTTTTTCGATTGTCAGAGTAGCTGAAAGAAAATGAACCCTATTTTTTAAATTAACTCAGAGTACTTATAATTTAAGAGCTATACATTTTATTAAAAATCAATTAGGCGTAGGTTCAATTTACGTAGATAGCGATTGTAATAAAGCAGATTTTAGGATAAGAGATAGAAAAACTATAGGTGCTACGATTTTACCTATTTTTGATAAATATCCTCTATTGACTAGTAAATACTTTTCATATTTAAAATTTAAAAAAGCATATGAAATATTAGAAAATCCCAATTTATCTACTCAAGATAAAGATAATTTATTACTAGCACTACAAAAAGAACAAATGCCTTTAGATTATATTTCTCCTGCATGAAAAACAGTAAACTATGAAGTTAATGATACAAATAAAGCTAAATCTGTTATGAGTAAATATTGACTTATAGGTTTCACTGAAGCAGAAGGAAGTTTTTATCTTGTAAATAAAGCTTCTACTCGTATTGTTCATGCCTTTGAAATAACTCAAAAATTAGATTTTATCGTTTTAAAAGCTATAGCTCATATATTGGGTATAAGTGTAAGTAGAAAAAAATTACGAGCTTCGCGCCACACAGTAGTTACTACAAATTCACGGGCTATTTCAAATATAATAGATTACTATAGTAAAACTATGAAAGGTATAAAAGCTGTAGAATTTAGAATTTGAGCTAGATCTTATGTGAAATATAAAGGTAACTATGAAAAATTAAATAGTATAAGAGAAAATATAAGAGTTTTCAGACAAATCAGGCTCCGCTCTTAATGACAAATTTAAATATAAAGATTAAGATCTAGAATGGATTAGGATGAAGGTATAGTCCAAACTATCATGAAAATGATAGAAATAACGATAGTATTTAAAAGAGTATGCTGCATATTTTATAAAATATGCCGCGACTAAATATGAGGTTATAAATACAAAAATGTTATCCCCCATTATCAGGATTACAAAGTCACAGTGGACCAAGTGTAGATCTTGCAATATTTACTTTACATTTAACAGGGGTAAGTAGTTTATTAGGATCAATAAATTTCATCACAACAATTGTGAACATGAGAACACCAGGAATAAGATTACACAAACTAGCCTTATTCGGATGAGCCGTAGTTATAACAGCAGTATTACTTTTATTATCATTACCTGTATTAGCTGGTAAAATACTGCCAGTGTTAAATTTGGCAAATTGCTGGAAACAGATATATTTATTTATTATATCTTTATTAGCAGGATGCTTATTTTATTATAAATTATTAAGTATCTTCAGAGACTATTCGCCAAAATTTGTATGTTTTAAATCTTATTTAAATATAGATCGTAAATTCTTTTCTGTAAAAAGAAAAATTCCATCATGAGGTACGCCTACTAATAATGGAGAATTTGATCCTAAATTTTCTTCGTATTTAGCTGGTATAATTGAAGGAGATGGTACTATTATAGTACCTAAAAGAGAAAGATCACTTAAAGGTGACTTATATTACCCTTCAATACAAATAGTATTCGATTCGAGAGATTTTCCTTTAGCTTTAATGTTACAATCTAAATTAAATCATGGATCTATTTCTAAAAAAAAAGGTTCTAGTGCTTATGTCTTAACAATTAATAAATTAGAAGGTATATTTCTAATAGCCAATGTTATAAACGGTTATATGAGAACTCCTAAGATTTATGCTTTACATAGATTAATTGATTGATTAAATCTAAGATTTGATTTTAATATAACCAAGAAAAATAAAGATATAAGTGATATAAATTCTAACAGTTGATTAGCAGGGTTTATAGACGCAGATGGTCATTTTTCAGTAAGAACGACTTTAGTAACGGAGCAGGCTTCGCCTACTAAATATCCAAAAATAGAATGTAAATTTGAATTATCGCAAAGACAAAATGATCATAATTATGAAAATAATTTGGAATATTTGAGTCTAATTGCGGACTTTTTATCTTCTACTGTTAAAGAAACCAGAATGAATAGGCCAAACCCTGAATATAGAGTTAGAACTACAAATGTAGATAGTAATTTTATATTAGTTCAATATCTTGAGCAATATCCTTTATTTTCTAGTAAATATTTAAACTATAAAGATTGAATAAAAGTATTGTCATATTTTAAAGCCAAAAGTCATACAAAATCTGAGTCTATTAAAGCTATAGTTGAAATTAAAGCACAAATGAATAATAAAAGAACAGAATTTAATTGAGATCATTTAAATAATTTATATAACTTATACAAATAAAACATAGTCCCAACAATATGGCGACATATTGAGTGTCTGCCTTAAACAGTTTTGTTTATGAGGTTAATTAATTAACCATGAGACCTGGTCTAGCAGGCCAAGAATATTTTTTTGGGTATAACAATGGTTCTTACAGACCGTAATTTTAATACTTCATTCTTTGAAGTAGCCGGTGGTGGAGACCCTATATTATTCCAACATCTTTTCTTAAGAGATATTTTAATTAATTATTATATTTTAGCTATTATTCCAAGAATTAAAATAGCCAAAAAATCTAGCTTTTTATTTAAATTAAATTATAGTACTTCTTCAACAAGTAATTTTTGTTTAGAATCCTTTTACTCCAAATATAATGAACATTTACCTGGCAATACCTCACCCTCAAAAAAATTCTTAACTTGATTTATAGGATTTACAGAAGGTGAAGGATCTTTTATCGTAAATAATAGAGGTGATCTTTGTTTCGTTATTACACAAAGTAACCTAGATATCTATGTATTAGAATATATAAAAGAAATTTTAGGGTTTGGTAAAGTAATACCTCAATCTAAAACTACAAGTAGATATGTTACTCAAAATAAAAAAGAAATAGAATTGCTTGTTCATTTATTTAACGGTAATCTTATATTACCACGTAGAAAGGAAAAATTTGAAGAATTTGTAAAAGGATTTAATACATGAGTAACTAAAGGAAGAATTCAATTAAATACAGTTGAAATAAAACATACCTATATTTTACCTAGTTTAGATAACAACTGACTTTCAGGTTTTACTGACGGAGAAGGTTGTTTTACTTGTTCAATAAATAAAGATAAAGGATTCAGTTTTAATTTTAATATTTCTCAAAAATGAGAGCAAAATGTTAAAATACTAGAACATCTCTGTTCATTATTTAATGCAGGTAAAGTATCCAAACATAGTTCTGATAATGCCTATGAATATAGAATAGGCGGATTAGAAAATTGTAGAAATGTATTTACTTATTTTAATAACTATAACTTAATAACGAAAAAATCTGCTTCATATGTAGCATGAAAAGAAGTACATGGTGATTTATTAAATAAAAATCACTTAGATCCTATAAAACGAGTTGAATTAAAAGAAAAAGCTAAATTAATTAATAAATTTAATTAAAGTATAGGGAAAAAAAGTCAAGGTTTAACGTATAAGTTATGAAACTCTCAGGACAGATGTAAAAAGATATAAGATCCGTAAGAGTAAATATTCTATATAGAATATACCTTAGATTTAGTTAGTATTTAGCGGATATTACTTGTAACTCTTAAGTATAATGCGTATATAATAAAGTATACGTTATTGTACATGTTAATAGATAACATAAGGAAAAGTTAATATAAATACTAGCAACACTAGTGTTAACGGTCAATGAATATTCTCATTCGAAGACCGTCGGTTATTTAAGTGACCGCTACAGACTGGTTCACTGGTGGGTAGCTGAAATGCTGCTTAATGTACAGTCGGTTTCTTCCGTATTTCCGATATACGCACAAGCCCATGATTATTATATCACTGGTACCTGGATTTAACAAGAGAAAAACAAGTAAGTTAAATTTGAAGAAATGGATTCTTCGGTCAAAAATGGCCCTTTAAATTCAATTTATCGCAACAAACTATAAGCGAGGAGTTCGTTTTATATTTATTAGGTACTATGCACATAAGTTGTACTTTGTTGTACACCGTTATAGTAAAAATCCTAAAAATTTACGATAATTCGCAAGTAACCAACGCGCTTAGCACGCTAGTAGGAACTTCAGAGGCCATACGTTTGTTAAACATAAAATCAATTCATAATCTTAGTAAGTCCCCTAATAGTTTAAGATTTAAACAATGACTAGCCGGATTAATAGACGGAGATGGTTGTTTTTCATTATCTAAAAAAGGTTATGCTAGTTTAGAAATTACAATGGACATTCGAGATGAGTGTGCTTTACAAGCTGTAAAAAACGTTTACGGAGGTTCAATTAAATTAAGATCAGGTGTCAGTGCACTAAGATATAGATTACATAGTAAAGAAGGTTTTCTAAATCTTATTAATGATGTAAACGGTCATATAAGAAACCCTAATAGATTGATACAATTAAATTATATTTGTGTAAAATATGATATAGTATTAAAATATCCTGAAAAGTTGACTAGAGATAATGGTTGATTATCGGGATTTTTCGATGCAGATGGGTCAATTACTATAAAGAGTACAGATGGACAATTATCTATTTCTGCAGGCCAAAAGACATCTGAGTTATTAACACCTTTAGTTGAACAGTTTGGGGGTTATGTCTACATAGATAGAGGTGGAAATGGTTCATTTAAATGATATGTGACTAAGAAAGAAGATGTACTTAACCTGATAGAATATTTTAAAAAATATCCCTCTAGATCAGCTAAAAATAATAGATTGCACTTAGTGCCTAAGATATATGAATTGAAGAGTATGAAAGCTCATACTGCGCCTTCAGGGTCTTTATTAGCTAAAAGCTGAGAGACTCTTATGGCTAAATGAAAAAATTACGGATAAATTATGTTTAAAGATATGGTCCAAACATTTTAGTGTTACACGTTACACACTAAAATGTAGCATCCCGAGGTAAAAATTATAAGCCTCATAATGTTGCTGTATGCTGGAAACACTTCGATATCAAGTTTTAAATACTCCCCTTTCAAAGATATAGTAAAAAAGTTAAAACAATGAAGTCAATCAGCAGGTAACACTTTTAAGGTTAACCTTAAAAGTGGAACCTCAGAGACTATATGCGACAATACTGAAACAATAAAAAATATTTCTATTCATGTGGCTACTCATTTAAAACCCCTAAACGATGAACAATTTGGGCATTATTTAGCTGGTTTGATAGATGGAGATGGGCATTTTAGTAGCGAAGCTAGCGAAGCTAGCGAAGCTACTAAACAACAATTAGTCATTGTATTTAGTTCACCTGACGTTAAATTAGCCTATTATATAAAAGAAGTAATAGGATTTGGTAATGTAAAAAAAGTTAAAGATAAAAATGCTTACTTATATATTATATCTAACAAAGAAGGTTTATTTAGAGTAATTAATTTAATTAATGGTAAATTGAGAACTTTAAATAAATTTAATCAAGTTCTTAATAATATATTAGCTTACCCTACATATGCAAAAGAAAATCTAGAATTTAAAATAAATGATTCTAATAATTTATATAATCATTGAATAGCCGGATTTTCGGATGCAGATGCTAGTTTTCAAATAAAAATTATTACTAGAGATGATAAGCCTAGACCTGAAATTAGATTAAATTACCAAGTAGTACGCTCCGCTAAAAAAGATAATCCTATATTGTTATTATTAAAGGAATTTTTTGGAGGTAATATAGGTTATAGATCAAGTCAGGGTACTTATTATTATGGATCAACTAGTTTTGGTTCAGCTAAAAAGGTGATTAATTATTTTGATCATTTTCATTTACAATCTAGTAAACATATTAATTATCTTAAATGAAGAAAAGCTTATTTACTTATACAAAAAAAAGATCATTTAACGGAAAAAGGGTTAGATAAAATAAGAAAATTCAAAATTTCTATGAATAGAAATTCAGTATAAGATAGAGTCCTAACAAAGATGTAAATCTTTGAGTATTAATTATAATAGATCTAGACATTAAGTTAAACTTCCTAATATTAGTAGGACTAACTCTATGTTTTATTTACGACTATTAAATTAATCAAAATTAATGTTATATATTAATCGTGCCAGCTTTCGGTATAATTAGTACAACTATCTCAACTAATTCAAATAAACCAATATTTGGGTACATAGGAATGGTCAATTGGCCTACGTTAATTAATAATTACGTAAAACCCCTCTATATGCTGGGAACCTCTAACATCTTAAATACTAGAAATAATAAGTATTTCAGTGAAAATTTTAAGGATATTACAATGAGCAATCAGCAGGTAAATAAATTTATATTGTTTATAAAGGAGATTACTCTCTTTATATATTTTATTTTTTATAACCTCAGAGACTACACGAGGGGAATCTTTCAATCTGAAAGATTAAGATATAGTCCAATATTTTATAAAAGTACTCGAAGATCGTTTAATAATGCAGTACCTGTAAATAAAGTATTTAAAAGAAATTACTCTATTGATAATCGTTTACATAAACTAGATCCTAATTGGGTGACAGGATTTGTAGACGCTGAGGGTTGTTTTTCTACAATAATAGAAGTATCTGAGGATCTAAAACGAAAAGTTAGAGTTTCCTTTGAAATAAATTTACACGAAAAAGATGAACAAATCTTGGTAAGTATTAAGTCTTTTTTTGGTGTAGGACAAGTATATAACAGATCAGATAAAAAAATTTCTATATACAGAGTAACTAATGTAAACTACATAAAAGATAATATAATACCTCATTTTATAGAGTACCCTCTTATGAGTAAAAAAGCTCTAGATTTTTTATTATGATCAAAGGTTATAGAAATTATTCTGAACAAAGAGCATCTAAGTGAGGAAGGATTTTTAAAAGTACTTTCTTATTATGCATATATAAACACTGGAGTGTCCAAAAAGGTTCAAAAATACTATCCTAATATTATACCTGCGGATAAACCGGATACGTTTTTACCTGAAACTTTGCATCCTCAGTGAGTATCTGGATTTGTAGCGGGGGATGGAGGGTTTTCTATTTACATTAGATCTGCTAAGGATTATGTAATCTCAGAAAAAGTATCTTGTAGATTTCACATTGCTCAACACATTAGAGACTTAGAGCTAATGAAATTATTCATAAAATTTTTTGATTGTGGTTCTGTAGGAGTAAGATCTAATAAAGCTACACCTAGATGTGACTTTTACGTACAAGATTTTTTTCTTATAGTAGAAAAAATCTTACCTCATTTTGATACTTATCCGTTATTAAATTTAAAACAGCAAGATTATCTTTGTTTTAAAGAATGTGTATCTATTATTAAGTCGAAAACCCATTTAACTCGTGAAGGTTTAAATAAAATTAAAAGTTTAAACTTAGAGATGAATTCTAATAGGTTAAAATAATACTTTATTTACGTAAAATATCGCTATGCTATGATGTCTATAGGAATACTAGGATTTATAGTATGAAGTTGTGTTATGGCTTCACCCTATAGTGATATAGGGAGTACAATTAATTTCGCTATATGCTGGAACAGTTTAGTGCTAATTAGTACCTTGTATGGTAAAAATCTAATTAGCTATACTCAATCAGCAGACAATCTGTCCCTGTATTCCTTAAAGGATAACAAACAGAGTGTCTCAGAGACTACACGCGAAACATCTTTTAAATTTTCCGCATTTCATATTTATTATAATACATTATTTAAAAATAAAGACCCTTTATCTGATGAATGATTAACTTGATTTATTGGGTTTGCAGAGGGGGATGGAGCTATTCAAACCTACGATGAGGGTAAAAGAGTTCGTTTTGTTCTTACTCAAAAAGAAAGTGATATACTTCATAAAATACAATTTAAATTTAACATAGGTGTTGTTAAACATTTTCCTCAAGGAAAGAGTGGAAAAAATAATGATTTTTATAGATGAATGGTAGATAACCCTTCACATATTTTACTTTTAGCTTTATTATTTAATGGTAATATAGCTCAAAGCCATAGAATTAAACAATTAGCTCTATGAGTTAATGCTTTAAATAATCGTTTTGGTTCTGAAACTATAAAGTTAAATAATACTCCTGTTCCAGTTACATTACAGGATGGTTGATTATCAGGGTTTACTGATGCTGAAGGATGCTTTAATGTATCTATTACAGCTAACTCTAGATATACATTAGGTCATGTTATAAAAATGCGTTATATATTAGATCAAAAAGATGGTGTTATACTAAATAAAGTATACGAATTATTTGGATTTGGTAAAGTAACATTAAGATCTGGAACTAAGGATGTTTATCGTTATACAGCTACCGGATTTAAAGCATTGCATGATGTGATAGTATACTTTAAATTATTTCCATTACAAACTAAAAAAGCTTTTTCTTTTGAAAAATGATTAATTGTTCATAACCAAGTGTATAATAAATTACATTTAACTGATGAAGGATTATCACAAGTAAGAACTCTGCAAAAACAAATTAATTTAAATAATAGTACGACAAATAAAGTAGGAGCGGCGCTAGAAAAAAAATAATTTATTATTTTTTTTTTAATCGCTACAAAGATGAAGATATAGTCCGACACTTCTTGTGAAAGAAGCATACAGAGCTAGCACCTTGTATGGGTAAATAAAAAAAAATATTTATTAACGGTTTGGCATCACATGTACACAGTTGGATTAGACGTGGATAAACTTGTGTTCACGGTAAAAATCTTGCTATATGCTGGAAACTCTTGATTAAGTAGTCCACTCGTTTTTATAGCGTTAGGCACAATCTACTTATATTTAACAAGACAATCAGCAGGAAACTTTTTTTGTTTTAGTACAATGGCTAAGGCCGCTACTAAAAATACTTATAATAAATGATTTGAATTACCTAAAATATCTGAGCATGTCCCTATTCATAATAGTAATCTTAATGATGAAGAGCTTGGTTATTTTTTAGCTGGGTTAATAGAAGGTGATGGTTGATTCGGTAAGAAAGAACTACATATAGTGTTTTCCGAAAATGATTCATCTTTGGCTTACCTTATTAAAAAACGTATAGGTCACGGTAATATATATAAAATTAAAGATAAAAAAGCTGTGAGATATATTTGTAAAAATAAAGAAGGCTTATCTATTATTTTATCTTTAATTAATGGGAAATTTGTAAGTAATTATAAATATGAACAATTAATTAAACATAATTATAGTGAAGATTTTAATATTAATATATTACCTCCCTTAATGTCTTTATCTTTAGATAATTATTGATTGGCGGGTTTTACTCAAGCTGATGGATGTTTCCATATAAGTGTTGTAAAAAGTAAAACACACAAAGCTGGATATAGTATAAGATTAGAATTTTCTTTAAAGCAAAATGATGTATTACCTTTAAGATTATTATATAATGAATTAGAAATGGGTAATCTTTCTCAATATCATACAGGTGTATGATGTTATAAAAGTACAGGATATAAAACTGCAGCTCATTTAATTAATTACTTTGATAAATATAATATTTTTGCTGGTAAATATGTAGATTATATTAAATTTAGAAAAGTTTATATTATGATAACAGAGGGTAAACATTTAGAAGAGAAAGGTATCAAAAAAATTAAAAGTATTTCATCAAAAGGATCCTCAGAGACAAGCACGCAAGAAATTTAACATATTACGTTAAATTAAGATACTGTCCAAATTACTAAGTTCGACAAGAGCTTACTTTACAGCAGCTACATTAATAATAGCTGTACCTACAGGTATAAAAATATTCTCATGATTAGCTACTTGCTATGGAGGATCTATAAAAATGACACCTTCTATGTTATTCTCATTAGGTTTTGTATTTATGTTTACAATAGGAGGGTTAATAAAAAACCACTTAGCTCTCCCTTTAAAGATCGCTATATGCTGGGAACTTCTGACAATTATACTACTAGAATTATATTCAGTGACAATGTATAATTTTGAACAATCAGCAGGGAACCTACGGGTATTTAATGCTTTAGTAGGACCCTTAGAGACTACACGCGATCCTCGTAATATATTTACGAGAAGATATAGTCCGTGAAATAAAAATGCATTAATAGGCTCCGCCTCTTCATTTAGTAACAATAGTTTTAATTCAAAAACTATTTATAGCTTACGTAACCATTACTCAACTTCTAGTAAAGAAGATAATACAAAAAATTTCGTAGCTTTAGCTGTATTCCCGCCGAAGGCGGGATACACTTCGTTAGTAGCACCACTAAAGATATATTCTCAATTTAAAGAGGATAGATCTTCTATTTTAAAAGAACAAAAAGATAAATCAGGGATTTACTGTTTAATAAATAACATAAACGGGCATTCTTATATAGGTAGTTCTATTAACTTAGCTTCTAGAATGAAAAATTATCTTAACAATACTTTCTTAAAAAGTAGACAAAATGCTAATATGCCCATTGTAAAAGCTTTACTTAAGTATGGTCAATCTAACTTTACTTTACTAATAGTGGAGTATGTAGAACCCCAGGTTTTAACTGTTAGAGAGACTTATTTTATAACATCTATATTGCCTTATTATAATGTATTAAAGCAAGGTTATTCTTCTTTAGGATATAAGCATACAGAAGAAACTAAACAATTATTATCAGAATTGGCTAGTAATAGAGTACATAGTGATACAACTAAAGGTTTAATAGCTAAAGCTTTAACAGGTGAAAATAACCCTTTTTATAATAAAAGTCATTCTATGGAAAGTAAAGTAAGAATGATAGAAGCTAAATCAGCTTATCCTGTTTATATTTATGATTCCTTTAAAAATTTATTGGTTATTTTCCCTTCCGTTTCATCTTTAGCTCATTTAATTAAATCTAATCACTCTACTATTGTTGAGGCTATAAGAGAGCAAACTATATTTAGAGGTGAATGATATTTTACCAATATACCTTATAATATAAGTGATAATCCTTTAATATCTAATTGAACACATAAAGAATGTAAAGAATTAATATTAGATATTAATAATATGAGTCATATTAGAAAAGGAATATTTGTGTACGATACTAATAAAAATTTCATACGTAAGTATGAAGGAGTAACGGATGCACAAAGAGACTTAAATATTAGTCATAGTACAATTAAAAAATATGCTAAAATAGGGGGTTGTTATAATGGTTACATATTTAGTTATGAAAGATTAAATGATTAATGTATTTTATTCGGTTAAAAATTATAAATAGACCCATTAGGGGATCACTGACCTAATGAAACGACAGTGAGTGGTATATTACTATTTTTGGTTTCATTTATTTTATTAAATAAAAATATACTTAATGCTTTGGATAGATTAAGGGCTTCGCCTACTAACAAGGCCTTGAAAATATACGAAAATTTCTATAAAGATAGAAAAGATTTATATAAAGAGTTTAAAGAAGATAAAACAGGATATATTTACATGATAGTTAATAAATTGAATGGTAAATGTCATGTAGGAAGCTCAAGATCAATTAAAACTAGACTATATAACTATTTTAATTTGGCCTTGGCTGCTGCACAAAAAGGAAGACCTATTTCAAGTGCTATTATAAAATACGGGCTTGTTAATTTTGCTTTCATTGTTTTAGAGAAAGTAGATTTAAATGTACATAACTTAGAAGAAAGAGAAACTTTTTGAATTCAATTAATTAAACCTGAATATAATGCAGTGAAGGAAGCAGCTAGAAATATAGGCGTCCCACATCTGCAAGACACTAAGTTAAGAATTTCAAAGAGTAGATCTTCAGCCTCTGTATATATTTACGATGAATTTAAAACACTGTTAGTTATAGTTCCTTCTTTAAGATCACTTGCAGTACAATTAGGAAGTTCTTCTATTAGTATAGCTTTAAAGAGAGCTATGGCAGATAAATCTTTATTTAGATCTTCTTGATATATATCCAATCAACTCTTTAATGAAAACGATAAACCTTTAATGGAGGTTGATTCTATTGAGTATATGAGTTTAATAGAAAAAATGAAGAGTCAAAAACATATTAGAAAAGCCATCTTTGTATTTAAAGATGGAGAATTTCTTCAAAAATATGATGGAATACTGGCTGCAGCAAAAGCTTTAAATATTTCTCATGATACAATAAGATCTAATATTGAAAAAAATACTACGTACAATGGGTACTTATTTAGTTACCATAGAAGTAACTAATATAATTAAATCGAACACATACACGTGAGTGGTGTTGTGTTAGCTAATGCTTCACTTGATATAGCCTTCCACGATACTTATTATGTAGTTGCTCAAATGGGCCTGAATGGTATATCTTCTTTTAAGTGCTATTTTGCAACTGACTATATGCTGGAAACTGTATTATTTGCATATTGTTTACTATTTATTTATACGGCTTATCTTTATAAATTAGATGTTAGTAAGAATATTTTTCTTTTAAATAGTCAAAATAACAATATAGCAATAAGTTCTGAACTTATGAATACACAATCAGCAGAAAACTGAAAAGGATTCTCAGAGACTATACGTCAGTTACCTGATACTGAAGATTATAAATTTTGAAATTGATTTGCCGGTATAATAGATGGGGATGGAAATTTTGATATTAGAACAAATTCTACTAATAAACAAAGAGTTCTTAAACAAATCAGAATAAAATTACATAATAGAGATATTAGAATTTTAACACACATACAAAATTATTTACATATAGGTAGAATTAGAGCAGATAAAAATAAACCTTATTCAATATATATAGTATCTACAAAAGAAGAGATGAAATATATTTTAGAACATATTAATGGATTAATCAGACTTAAAGTACCAGGTTTTAAAGAAGCTTGTGCTTTATATAATCTAGATTATATTGAAGCTGATTATAATATAAAATTATATGATCCTTATTATGCAGGTTTAATAGATACTGACGGTTCTATAGTATTTAATTATGCTGGAAATAGAATAGAATGTAATTTGGAATTTGAATATAATGAATATTCTTCCAAGTTAAATTTTGATAATACTCTATTAAATTCTAAACCTACTATTATTAAACGTAAAAGATCAAACTCCTTATCCCAAAGGGATCAGCGCGCTTCGCTAGAAAAAGAATTCTCATCTATAACCTTTAAATTTCAAAATGTTAATAATATGTTATTTATATATGATTACTTTATGCATAATAGATTATATTCTGATATTAAATTTTACAGAGTAAGTAAAATTAAACCTTTCATAGAAATTAGGGGATATAAAACATCACCTAAAGGTAGTATAGAACATAAAATATACTCAGATTTCATGATTAATTGAATTAAATATAATAACCCTTTATGATATAAAGTACCTTTTGTTACCAAACATTTGGGGGTTAGCCCTAGTCCATCCATATCCCTTAGGGATCAGGAGGACGAGCAAGCTCCTGAAAATAAATAACATATTAATTACAGGTAAAGATATAGTCCACAATTTTATTAAATACTAAAAATAGCATTTCCACTACGTATTAAGTATGGGAGCTGTATTCGCAATGTTTGCTGGTTGATACTTCTGAATACCTAAAATATTAGGTTTAAATTATAACTTAAATTTAGCTAAAGTTCAATTCTGACTTTTATTCATAGGGGTTTTTCTAAAGGGAAGTACTTTTGTAATGAAGGATAGATTACATAGATGATTTTCTACAAAGCGTAGAAATTCTCAGTTTGATCCTAAAGAGTTTGAATTATTTTTTGAAAATGTTAACAAAGAAAAAAGAAATATATATAAAGAATTAAGAAAAAAATCAGGTGTTTATTTGTTTATAAATAACATTACTAATGATTTATATATAGGTAGTAGCACAAATTTAACTAGCAGAATGGTTAGTTATTATTACTATACTAACTCACAAAAACCATCTAAGTTAGTTATAATTAGAGCTATGAAAAAATATGGTTTAGATAATTTTTCTTTGGCAATTATAGAATTATGTGAAAAAGATCTTTGTTTAATATTAGAACAAAAATGAATTGATCATTATACACCTAAATATAATGTTTTAACTGTAGTATTCCCGGAGGGAATCGGCAATTCATTAGTAGCTTGCGCACACAAACATAGTATCGACACAATTACTAAATTAAAAGAAAAACTAAGCAAAGAGAATCATCCTAAGTTTGGTAGTGTGACTTCAACTGAGACAAAGAAAGCTATTAGTGACAGTATAAAGTATTTTTATACAGAAAATAGCCATCCAAGTAAAGGATTGAAAGGTTCATTAGCTCCTCAATATGGTATAGGAGGTAAATTCGTCTATTGTTATAATAGACAAGGTGAAGAATTGATTTTCCCTTCCATAAATGGAGCTAGACAACACTTCAAAGTTAGATGAACTCTTGTAAAAAATAATATGGATAAAAATGAATGAATAACTCTTAATGGTGAAGATTGATTAATACAATCTATCCCTAAACAAAATTAATTTGATTAGCCCCTCCCAATCCTTCTATATGCTGGAAACTCTCATAAAGCTTAAGTACTTATTAAATAAGTAAAAATCTTAAGTGTATCTAGACAATCAGCAGGAAACCAAAGTAACAACACATGTTATTAGTAGGATCCTCAGAGACTTCACGAAGGAGGTTATTTTAATTAATTAAAATAATCAATATATAGTCCACACAACATGTAATCTTACATTCTTCCCTCAACATTTCTTAGGTTTACAAGGAATGCCTAGAAGAATTAGTGATTATCCTGATGCTTTTGCAGGTTGAAATTTAATAAGTAGTATAGGTTCTATAGTAAGTGTAATAGCTGCATGATTATTCTTATATATTGTATATTCACAATTAGTAGAAGGAAAAGTGGCTTCTAGAAATCCTTGATTAACTCCAGGATTCTACACAGACGTATTACAAGCTAATTTAAATAGAAGCTACACTAGTTTAGAGTGAGGATTATCAAGCCCACCAAAACCTCATGCATTTGTAAGTCTACCTTTACAAAGCTAAAATCAGTACGTAGTACGCCGTACGCCTATTTATATCTAGCTTTTCATAACAAAGCAGTAACCATATTCCCGGCGAATATCCCCACTTCGTCGGGATTAGACGAATAAAAAAAAATATATTTTTTTAGAGCGGACTTCGTTCGCGCCGCCAGACGAAGTCTAGCGCCATATTCCCTCCGGGAATTCGGGAATTAGGGGGAGGCTAGCGAAGCTAGCCTCCCTGCCTACTCGCTGGGTATATTAACGCTACATAGTACGTATAATATTCCTAGCTTTATATAGCTTGCTAATTAGTTGTATAGCCTGCTTTTCGTATTACCTAATTCCCGAATTCCCGAATTAGGATACATTTCGTTAGGGGTACACTTCGTTAGGGAATCGGGCAAGGCCGATTCCTCGTATACATGAAAAGCTAGATTTAAGTCTCATTAGCTCAATGGCAGAGCAGAATACTTCTAATATTTAGATCTTAGTTCGAGTCTAAGATGAGATAGGTATAGAGAAATCTATATTATAAAGATAATAAGTAGTCTATTAAATCAATAAAGAAAATTTTTTTATCGGCTATTTTTGCTTCTAGATCATAATATTTAATATCTAGCTTAGCTGGCTTAGCTAAAGCTATAAAGCTAAAGCACGAATTATAGAAGGAGGGTACGACTTCGTATAAATAGGAGTACGCTTAGATATAAAAAAAAAATAGCCAGCTAAAGCTACTCTTTTGTGTGCGCGTAGGCTGGGACTATTCGTGGAGAGCATCTTCGCCCTCGAGTAAGGGGTCGGTAGTCCTACGGACCAGCAAGCTCGATTCGTTCCACGGAAGAATGCCACCCTATTTTTTTTTACTAGTATTCCCTCCTGATCCCTAGCTTGCGTAGCAAGCTCGGGATATGGATGGGAGAGACTTCGTCTACGCAAGCTCGCCTAGAACAAAGTTCCTCCTTGCCATAAACTAAACGTATTAGATTATTCTATAAATAGTTTAATATATAGTATATAAGAGCTAGCTAGAACGAAGTCCGCTCTTATATACTTTTTATTTACCTACGAGTGACGCGTTGTGCACGTATTATAATTAAATTACAACAATAAAAAATATGAAGGCAAAAGCCCTAAAATTAATTAATCTTTTAACATATAAAGATATAGATATACCTAGACCTCATGTCTTTGTGAATCTTCCGTTAAAAAGTACGGTTTCACCGGTAGAGCTTACAGATATAACTTTAAAGATTAATGAACTATTACCTCAACTTTCTGATTTTATAAGTCAATTTCACAGTATCATCTTGACTAATAATATAAATGTTATAACAGATGCAGGCGGTAATATGTCATTAGATGTTCCTGGTACTATGTCGGACACTGATGCAGATAAATTTAGTAGAAGAATAAGTATTATTGATCGTTTAATAACAACACGTGGTCAAGAAATAAATGATTTATTACAGAAAGGATTAGAAATAGAAGGTAAATTAAAGAAAGAAAATGTTAACTATACTTCGCAAATATTAGATAAAGTCAATGAATTTAAGAGATTAAATGCTTCTTATAAACATTAATAGCTCTAACTTTAGCTTTATTCTTCTGTTATTTATCTAGTAGACGAAGTCTAGAGCTACGCCCTAGACTATTCCATCCTTCGGAGGAATTAGCAAGCTCTAGACTTCGTCTACTCCTCCCCCTAATTCCCGAATTCCCGAATTCCCTAATTCCCTAATTCCCTATTCCCGGCTAGCCGGGAATAGCTAATTCCCTATTCCCGGCAGCTACGCAGCCGGGAATAGGGAATCGGGAATCGGGAATGGGGAATCGGGAATCGGGAATATGGCTACTGCTTCGTACACTAATTTAGTATTATTAATATTATAAGATTAAACAAAACAAAATAAAACATAGCTAGCTTACTATATTTATGCTTAGCTTATTTCTAGTTTGATATTTCATATCCCCCCTTCGGCGGGATCAGAAATTAGCAAGCTCTATTTAGGGACGAGCATGCGCCGTATTTTCGAGCTTGCGGATCCCGAGCTTCGCCCCCGGAGGGAGAGACTTCGTCTACAGCAAGCTCGGGATATGGATATGAAAATCGCCAACGGCGCTAGCTCGCAATCTAGAAAAATTTTTAGTGGTTTCTGACTCCTAATCCCGGAGGGATATTGAGCCGGAATTAGGGGAGGGGTAATATTCGTTACACGGAGAGACTTCGTCTACGCAAGCTCTAAAATAAATAACTTTATTTTAGAGCTTGCGGATCCCTGCGTAGCTGGGATATTACTCCTTCCTGCCTCCTACTAGCTATAGAAATCTGCCTAGTGAGTTAGCACACATTAACAAAGAAAGATGTAGTGCTTCCTTCGGAGCACTAGCAAATAAAAAAAAAATGAATTATTCTCCTACTATTATTTCAATAATTGAAAATATAATATTAATGTTACCCGCTTTATTAGTGGTAGCTTATGTAACTGTAGCGGAAAGAAAAACTATGGCAAGTATGCAAAGAAGACTTGGTCCTAACGCAGTAGGATTAAAACCCGTTTAGTCCCCCTTATTTTTAACTAAATTAAGGTAAACAGAGGATGAATTTCAAGAAAAGCTGTTAAGCTAACTTGAAGCGAAGCTTATTATTACTAATAAGAACGTTCAACGACTAAAGAGTATTTTTATATAAATACTTCAGTATTCTCCTTCTAATTTAATTTGTAATAGTATGACAGAAATACGAGCTTGCTAATCCCGCAGGGATACTCATTATAAAAAAAAATTAGAAGAAAACATAGTCTGAACCATCTTGTGAGAGATGGATTAAGAGTAAAATCTTTATAACACAATTGATTACGGTCTTTTACAGGCATTTGCAGATGCTTTAAAATTAATCTTAAAAGAATATGTAGCTCCTACACAAGCTAATTTAATACTATTTTTCTTAGGACCTATAGTGACATTAATATTTGCTTTATTAGGTTATGCAGTTATTCCTTACGGTCCTGGACTATCATTAGGGGATATGGAATTAGGAATATTGTATATGTTAGCTGTTTCAGGTTTAGCTACTTATGGAATTTTATTAGCCGGGTGAAGTGCTAATAGTAAGTATGCTTTCTTAGGATCTTTAAGAAGTACAGCTCAATTAATTAGTTATGAATTAGTGTTAAGTTCTGTATTATTAATAATAATAATGATAACAAATAGCTTAAATTTAAATATAAATGTACAATTCCAAAAAATAGTATGATTAGCTTTACCTCTATTCTGTATATTAATAATATTCTTTATAGGTTCTGTGGCAGAGACTAATCGTGCACCATTTGATTTAGCAGAGGCTATTTAACCAGATTTGGCCTCTTTAAAGATCACAAATTGCTGGAATTTCTTAATTAAGAGAATCAGCAGGTAATCAACTTAAGTTGAATCTTCAGAGACTAGATGTGATCATTTAATATCGAGCAAGCTCGATATTAAATAAGGTATAGTCCAGACTTATATGAAAATATAAGATTAATAAATTCAAAATTATTACCCTCTAGAGTTAAATCTCCGGAGGCAATATGTATGTGTAACTACACTAATAAATATTTATTTTCTAGCCAGCAAGGCGGAACCCTTAAAATAACCAAAAGATTTTACTCAGACGCAAGTTCGCCTTCAATTAATATACCAACAGTAAACCCTACCCCTGTACTAGTTATAAGAACCTTGCATGATAAAGGTTACGTAGATTCTTATAAAGAAATTCTAAAGAATAAGGGGGGTATTTACTCCTTTATTAATACTGTTAATGGTAAACAATATATTGGAAGCGCTAAAGATTTTTATATTAGACTTAATGAACATTTAAACAATAAAAAGTCGAATTTAAGAGCTTGCTGAGTCCGCCGAAGGGGGACTATACAAAAAGCTTTTGACAAATATGGATTAGATAAGTTCAATTGAATTATTTATGAATATTTTAGCTATGAGACTAAAATATTAAGTAATGAAAGTTTAACTGAATTAGGGGCTTCGCCTACTAGTTACATAAAAGCGTTGGATTTTTCTACTCTTTATAATATGAAAAGAGAAGCTTCAAGTATGTTAGGTTATAAACATACGGATGAGGCTATACAGAAAATGATTGAACGCTATAAAGATAAAACTAATCATCCTATGTTTGGTAAAAGTCATAGCAAAAAAGTATTAGAATTAATAAGTAAACCCGGTGAGTTAAATCCTATGTTTGGTAGAATACATAGTGATGAAACTAAAAAATTAATGGCAAAAAAAAGAAATAAATATTCAAATGGTGTAGGAATCTTCGATTTAGAAGATAATCTAATCAAAAAATTTGATAATAATGTAGAATTAGCTAATTATTTAAATATATCTAAAGTAACTGTAGTAGTCCTACGGACTCAGCAAGCTATGTATTTAAATAATGAACTAATCTATAAAAACATGTACATATTTAAACCTATAAATTAATAATTTTGAGTATAAGGAATCTGAATTGGTAAGTGGATTTATGACAGAACACGCTGCAGTAATATTTGTCTTTTTCTTCTTAGCTGAATATGCTAGTATTGTATTAATGTGTATATTTACTAGTATTTTATTTTTAGGTGGTTATTTATTAGAATTTGACATTGTATATTGATTTGACTTATTAAATTATATATATGCATATATTTTCGATATAAACTGAATTACATCTTTAGAATATTTTAAATTAAGAGGAATTTTGACTAGTTCTTCTGTAGATGGCTTTTTACATAGTATAACTTTAGGTATAAAAAGCTCAATAATGGTATTTATATTTATCTGGGTAAGAGCTTCATTCCCTAGAATACGTTTTGACCAGTTAATGTCATTCTGTTGAACTGTGTTATTACCTATTTTATTTGCTTTTATAATATTAATTCCTTGTTTATTATATATATTCGGAATAACTGTAGTAAATGTGAACATGTTTTAGTAATTTTAGTAATTTTAGAGCCTGCTGATTCCCGCCTTCGGCGGGAATAACGTAGAAAAAAATACTGCGCCAGAAGAATATAGTCCTCCGGACTCAGCAAACACATAGAGTTAATCCATATTCCCGATTCCCGGCGTAGCCTCCCACTGGGTGGCATTCTTCAGGGGGGGCGAAGCTCGGGAATATGGATGGTATTATATATAAGCGTTCTACCAATATTATTGTTTGCTAGGCTATTCCCGATTCCCGATCCCATATTCCCGAGCTTCGCCCCCTAGTCCTACGGACCAGCAAGCTCGGGGGGCGAAGCTCGGGAATATGGATAAGTGCATAGCAGCAAGCTAAGGCAGGAATAGTGGAGGTAGAACAAGCAGCTACTGCTGTATTAACTCTTTATGATAAAGAGTATCAATAGCATACTCTTTATCATAAAGGCCATGAGACACATGTATATAGGCGGACATAGTAAATTATTTGAAGAGCAATAAATATCAATCTTCAACATATGTTATTATCCTCGTTAATTATTACACCTCTACTAGGGACAATGGTTGTAGCTAGTTCAGGATCATATAAAAATTCAGAGTTATTTACTAAAACGATTGCGCTTACTACTAGTGTTATAAATTTAATTATATCATTAGTTATGTTTATTTTATTTAATAACAGTACTAATCAATTTCAATTTGTACAAGAACACTACAATGTACAACTATTCGACATTTACTTGGGTGTAGATGGTATCTCTATATATTTTATATTATTGACTACAATAATAATGCCTATAGCATTATTATCTAATTGAGATTCTATAAAAGAAAATGTAAAATCTTATTTAATAATTATGTTATTATTAGAAACATTATTATTAGCAGTTTTTATGAGCTTAGACATAATGTCATTCTATATATTCTTTGAATCTATATTACCTCCTTTATTTATATTAATAGGTTTATATGGATCAGATAATAAAGTAAGTGCGAGCTACTATTTATTTTTATATACGCTGTGAGGTTCTTTGTTTTTACTACTGTCGATTTTAAGTACATCTTCTATAATGGGTAGTACAGATTTTGATACTTTATTTAAACTAAATTTTGAATATAAAACTCAAATATTCTTATTTATAGGAATATTTATATCATTTGCTGTAAAAACTCCTACAATATTTTTAAACAATTGATTATTAAAAGCTCACGTTGAATCTCCTTTAGGTGGAAGTATTGTATTAGCCGCAATAGTATTAAAATTAAGTCTATACGGTGTATTTAGATTAATATTACCTATATTACCTAAAGCTTCTTTAGATTATACTTTTGTTGTATTTACTATAGCGGTAATTACAATTATATATGCTAGTTTTAGTACACTAAGAACAACAGATGTAAAAGAACTAATAGCATATAGTTCAGTCTGTCACGCTTCAGTTTATTTAATAGGAGTATTTAGTAATACTATGCAAGGATTAGAAGGAAGTGTGATATTAGGTTTAGCCCATGGGTTTGTGTCAAGTGGTTTATTTATATGTGCAGGTGGAATATTATACGATAGAACAGGTACTAGACTTATATATTTTTATAGAGGAATTACTCAATTAATGCCTATATTTGCTATATTATTCTTTATATTAGCTTTAGGTAATTGTGGTGCTCCATTAACTTTAAATTTTGTAGGTGAATTTATGTCACTTTATAGTATAATAGAAAGATTACCTGTATTAGGTGTTTTCGCTTGTTCTTCTGTAGTATTTTCTGCAGCCTACACTATATATATGTTTAATAGAATATCTTTCGGAGGTTCTTTCACTAGATTTATAGAAGAAAGTATATACGATGTAAATAAAAGAGAATTTATTTTATTATTTATATTAGTATTATTTACAGTTGTATTGGGTGTATATCCTTCTTTAATTTTAAACGTATTAGATTATTCTATGAATAGTTTAATATATAGTATATAAGGTTAGCTTTAGCAAACCTATAGCCAAGCTAGCTAGAACGAAGTCCGCTCTTATATACTTTTTATTTACCTACGAGTGACGCGTTGTGCACGTATTATAATTATCATAATCAAAATTAATATGCCACAATTAGTACCTTTTTATTATATGAATGAAGTAGTATTTGCTTTTGCTATAATAGTATTTATTCTATACGTATTATCTAAATACATATTACCAAGAATAGTGCGTTTATTCTTATCACGTATGTTTATTAATAAAATATAATATATATTAAGGGGAGGAGGGCGCTAGCTCTTCATAGAAGGCTATACATATCTCGCTCTTAGCTAGCTTACAGCTAAAGCTAAAAGCTAGCAAGCTCATACCTATTTTGCCAATATTTAGCTTTTTAAAGATTTATATATTATAGTAGTAATAATACTACTAGATGTTTTCTATAGAAAAACAAAATTTATTCTTTGCGCAAGCTAAAGAAATAAGAAGTCCTTTAGATCAATTTGAAATAAGAGACATATTAAATTTAGAAGTTTTAGGTGGTAACTTACATCTATCTTTAACTAACATAGGATTATATTTAACAATAGGAGCTTTAATTATATTAGTTTTAAGTATAGTTTCAACTAACTATAATAAATTAGTTAGTAATAACTGATCAATAGCTCAAGAATCATTATACGTAACTATACATAATATAGTTACAAATCAAATAAACCCTAAAAATGGTCAAATTTATTTCCCATTTATATATACTTTATTTATATTTATATTAATAAATAATTTAATGGGTATGGTTAACAGGAGCCTTTATATTTTATCATTATTTATCTCAAACATGTTTGAAGTATCAGGATTACATAGTAAACCTATATTTCAAGTACAATCATATTCTTCTCTTAACTCTGACTCTCAGCCAGATACACAAATAAACATATCTAAGGATAGTCCTAGATATAGTTTTAACAATAAAAACACCTTCTACCTTAATCCTGATTATCTTACAGGGTTTGTAGATGGAGAAGGTTGTTTCTCGCTTTCTATATTTAAAAAAGACAGAAGCTTAACTGGTTGACAAGTTAAGCCTATCTTTAGTATATCTTTACATAATAAAGATATTAAATTATTAGAAGCTATTCAAAGAACTTTTAAAACAGGAAAGATCTATAAACATGGAGTTGATTCTATGCAATATCGTGTAAGTTCTTTAAAGAATTTACAAATAATCACAGATCATTTTGATAGTTATCCTTTAATATCTCAAAAGAGAGCTGATTATCTTTTATTTAAGCAAGCTATAGCTATAATAAAGAATAAAGAGCATTTATCTCTAAAGGGTATATTGAAGTTAGTAGGAATTAAAGCTTCATTAAACTGAGGTCTATCAGATAAGTTTAAAGAGAGTTTCCCTACTGCAAAAGCAGTAGTGAGACCTTCAGTAAGATATAACACTTTAAATGTTAAGATTAAAAACTTAAATTGAATTAGAGGATTTATAGACGCTGAAGGAAGTTTCCAAGTTATAACTCAAAATAATAGAAATGTTAGTTTAAGATTTTCATTGACTCAACATATTAAAGATGAAGAGTTGTTAAAGGATATAACTACTTATCTAAACTGTGGTAGATATTACAAATCACCAGGACGTGATGAAGGTCAATACTTAGTAACAATCTTTTCAGATATAAATGATAAGCTAATACCTTTCTTAAACGAATATCCATTATTAGGTATTAAACAATATGATTACTTAGATTTTGCACAAATAGCCGAACTAATAAAATCTAAAGCCCATTTAACGGATGAAGGATTAGAAAAGATAAAGTTAATTCAAAGTAATATGAATAGAAAGAGAATAACAATAGAAGAATAGATAAATGTTTAGATAATTCTAATATCATAGATAAATAATAATAATAATAAAATATAATAAATTTCACTATATGCTGGAAACTTCTAATGCCTTTAGGTACCAATACTGGTGAAAATCTTAAAGGATGAAACAATGAACTATCAGCAGGAAACCAAAATAACAAGCGATAAAAAAAAAATAGGCGTATCCCCACTTCGTCGGGATAGACGAAGTCTCAGCAGGCTAGGCAAAGCTGCTCTATTTATTTTTTTTTTCTGCCTCGTTATGAGTAGGATCCTCAGAGACTACGTGTGAAAGATCACTTAACACAGTTTTAAAATAACAACTAAGTGATTAAGATATAGTCCACCGCGGTAAGTCTATAAGACTTACTGTATTGTCCATACAGCTTTGCTTCTACAGCCCATTTTGCGTTAACATTTGCTCTTAGTTTCACAATAGTATTAGGTGCAACTATATTAGGATTCCAAAAACATGGTTTAAAATTCTTTTCTTTATTAGTACCTGCTGGTTGTCCTTTAGCACTTTTACCTTTATTAGTGACTATCGAGTTCATATCATATCTAGCGAGAAACGTTTCATTAGGTCTTAGATTAGCCGCGAATATCACTGCGGGACATATGCTATTAAGCATCTTGAGTGGGTTTGTTTATAATATAATGAATTCAGGATTTATCTTCTTTATTTTAGGATTAATACCTTTATTATTTATTATAGCATTCTCAGGTCTTGAATTAGCTATAGCCTTTATCCAAGCGCAAGTGTTCGTGGTATTATCAAGTTCTTATATAAAAGACGGATTAGATTTACATTAAGCTGTACGAGTTTAGTATAAGAAAAATATCAATGTATTTAGCATAGCAGTTTATTAAATTAAATTGTGAGGGTGGGATGGATTTGTTACTTCGTAACAAGGGGCATAAATATAAAATATCATCTTTAAAGGTGTAAATACCTTGCCAGAAATGTATCTTTAGGTCTTAGATTAGCAGCTGGTCACATGTTATTAAGCATATTAAGTGGTTTTGTTTATAATATAATGAATTCTGGTTTTATATTCTTCATTTTAGGATTAATACCTTTATTATTTATTATAGCCTTTTCAGGTTTAGAGTTAGCAATAGCCTTCATCCAGGCGCAGGTGTTCGTGGTACTATCTAGTTCTTATATAAAAGACGGATTAGATTTACATTAATATTTGTAGCGATAGACGAAGTCTCTCCCTATCCGAAGGATATGCTGGCTAGGCTGATTTCGAAGAAATATGCCTATATAAAAAAAAAGATAAAAATTTAGTATTTTCGAGCTTGCGCTAGCTTGCGTACCGAAGGATATGAAAATCTGCAAGCTCTTACGAGCTTGCTGATTCCCGGCTACGTCGGGAATAGGAAATCGCGCTAGCTCGAGACTTCGTCTACCGTAGGGTGAGACTTCGTCTACGCAAGCTCTCTATAAAAAAAAAATATATTTTTTTTTTACTCGTTCGCCCCCTCCGAAAATACCAGAGGAGGGAACTTCGTTCGGGCTAAAAATATCGAAGAAAGAGTAGGCAGGAGTTCCAAAAGCTCCACTAGACTATTCCTACGAATATTTTTAGTAGTCCTACGGACTCAGCAAGCTAGAGCTTGCTAGTACTAATCCGGCTCCGCCGGATATGTACTACGAAAAAAATCCAGCAATAAAAAAAATAAAGAACTTTATTTTTTTTATTTTTACTAGACTTCGTCTACTCGCCCCCCAGGGGCTATTCGTTATTAGTACTAAGTGTTTATATTGAGGAAAGTTATAAGAACAATAACAATTTATCCTGAAGGCGCTATTCGTTTCAGGAATTAGCACCCAGGAAATTAATAAAAGTTATATGATGTATAGGAAGAAAATAATACAAAATTATTTATATAATTTATATGAAAAACCGCGAGCAACTAGCATTTTATAGAAAATTCTCTGTTTTAGTAAAATTCACAGTAAATAGCTTATATGTTTTTACCTTAGTCAATGGATTTAGATCCATTAGTGATATATGAATAGTTCTATATCCGAAAAAAAAGTCAAAGTAAAAGTTGAGTTTGGTGATGGCTCTGATTGAATGCTGTCCAAGTGCTTGACACATGCTAATCGTACGTTTTAATTGATAAATTAAAAAGTGGTGTACAGGTGAGTATAATGATATTCTTCGCCGGCCTTAAAGTGGAGGTAAATCCTTCATAATAAATAAAGGAAACATATAATAAAAAAAAATTAGGGTATAGACAAGAACAAGTGTTGAGGGGGGGAAACCCTCAGCAAGTTGACTCCCTTATATATTTTTTTTTGCTCTTTTTTTTCTGCTTTAAGAGGATAATAAATATCTTCGAGATAGGTAGTAGTTAAGGTGATGACTTAACTAGCCTTAAACTCTCGTAGTCGAATCTGAAAGGTTGATCGACCACATTGGGTCTGAAAAAACCCCAATGCAAGTTAGTACAGCAGTGAGGAATCTTGGTCAATGGCCTAACGGCTGAACTGGCAACTTGGAGAAGTGGCAAGTCTTCCAGTATGGGGAGCAAACAGCTATGGGTCAAGCCCGATACCTTTAAGAGAAGTCTTATTGTGAGGGCGAGTTGTATAACACCATAGGGCTGGCCGTCCCATATGAAAAGATTTTATTAGAATTGAATGAAACTTTGTTTATATATTGATAATGACAGTATATATATCGTGTCTTGACTAATTGCGTGCCAGCAGTCGCGGTAATACGTAAGAGACTAGTGTTATTCATCTTAATTAGGTTTAAAGGGTACCCAGACGGTCTATATAGCTTATAAAATGTTAGTATAAGACTAGAGTTTTATGTAAGAGGGCAGTACTTGAGGAGGAGAGATGAAATTTCGTGATACCAAAGGGACTCTGTAAAGGCGAAGGCAGCCCTCTATGTAAAAACTGACGTTGAAGGACGAAGGCACAGAGAACAAACAGGATTAGATACCCAAGTAGTCTTTGCAGTAAATGATGAATGCCATAGGTTAGATCTATATTTCTATTATAATAATACATTTCTATTATTTATTATAAAACGCATTCCTTATATAGCTTCGCGCTATAATATATTTTATATATAGTGCAGCGGAAATTTTTGTATCTGGTCTATAAATGAAAGTGTAAGCATTTCACCTCAAGAGTAATGTGGCAACGCAGGAACTGAAATCACTAGACCGTTTCTGACACCAGTAGTGAAGTATGTTGTTTAATTCGATGATCCACGAAAAACCTTACCACAATTTGAATAATTTTATTACAGGAGTTGCACGGCTGTTTCCAGTTAATGTTGTGAAACTGTGGTTTCCATGAAATTAACGTAATCCCTGGCTTTATTTTTTTTATTTACGATAAAGCATTCAGTCCTGGAAATTTGGAAAGAAAAAGGGGACAAAGACAAGTCATCATGGCCTTGATATTGTGGGCTATAGACGTGCCACATATACCTAAACAAAGAGATGCGAAAATGTGAATTTAAGCTAATCTCAAAAAATAGGATATAAATTTTAAGGATTGTAGTCTGAAATTCGACTATATGAATAAGTAATTACTAGTAATCGTGAATCACCATGTCACGGTGAATAGACCTTGGATTGGTACTAACCACTCGTCACATGCTGAAAGGGGCATGCGCAATAAGTTTGCTTTCTTAGTAACAAGTAAAAAAAACAAATAGGTTTTATATATTCTTTTATTGGGAATCTTCGTATGCGTGGCTCTAATTAGTGTTAAGTCGAAATACGGTTCGGGTAGTGGAAGTTGCCCGGGATTAATTAATATTAACCATAAATATATATAATATAAGCGCAAGCATGAAAAAAAAATCTCTTTTTTTTTTCCGAGCTAGCGCCTATATAAAGGAGGGTTCCTTTATTGGTAAGAAGGGTTGAGCTGTAAACTCAATAGCTATTGCTTTTAAGAGTTCGAATCTCTTGTCTCCTAGAATTAGTAACTTAATTAGGTAAAGGACTTCCTTGTCACGGAAGTAGATGTCGGTTCGATTCTGATCTAATTCGTATAGTAGCATACGTAGCATACATAGCAGCTAGCTTGCTTTTATAGAGAAGTGCTAGCTTTTAGCTTGCACTATTACTGCGAGGCAAACGAGAGGTAAGGCTAGCTTCGCTAGCCCTTTCGGAGCTAATGCAGGAAAAGTTTCCATAGGTAGGGTAAGATATTTGCTAAGTATTATGTTTTATACATTTAGGTGTTCGAATCACCTCTTTTCCGTAGTCTCCATGCGAGCTTCGCTCGTATATGGGCTAGCGAAGCTAGCCTCTTTATTTTTTTTTTATTGCTTGAGCCTCTATAGCTCAACGGTAGAGCATAATACTGTTAATATTATGATAGATGTTCGATTCATCTTAGGGGCTTTTAACTTGTGTACAAAACTACAAGATTTATAATATATAATATATATGACAAATTTAATAAGAAGTAATTTTCAGGATCATCCATTCCATTTAGTGTCACCATCTCCTTGACCACTGTATACAAGTATTGCTTTATTTACAGTAACAGTGAATGGAGCATTATCAATGCACTTATTTAGCAACAGCTATATAGTGTTTTACTTATCATTAATTACATTAGTAGCATCTATGGCTTTCTGATTTAGAGATATAATAGCAGAGGGTAAACTTAAACTAAACAATATATTATATTATTATTTAAATATCGCACAAAAAATTCCTTCTTCTGAAATAGGAAGAGCTTTAGAGATTTATACAAACAACAATAATACTACAGTTTTTACAGATAGCAATAAATTAGGTTATTATTTAGCAGGTCTTTTAGAAGGAGACGGTTCCATCTCTCTTCCTTCTTTAGGGGTTACAAGTTTAAATAGAATATTAAATCCCAGAATAGTATTTACTTCTCATATTAATAACATAGGAATGTATTCATACATACAATCAGAATTAGGTAATATAGGACGTTTTCAAAAATCTGGTGAAAATATTCTCCGTTATATTATTGGAGATAAGGAAAGTATTATTCTTTTTATAAACTTAGTACACGGTAAACTTAGAACACCCAAAAATAAAAGATTTAATGATTTAATCCTATTTATTAATAACAAATATGATTTAAATATATCAGAAAGTTTATTAGATAATTCTAGTTTTTCAGATAACAGTTGATTTACAGGTTTTACTGAGGCGGATGGACATTTTGGTATTAAACATGTAGAAAGTAAAGATAAATCTGAAACTCGTAAAAGATCTGTTAGTGAAAATGTTTCTTTAAAATTTAGATTAGATCAACGTTTATATGATAAAGCTACATCATCACCGATGGAACCTTTTATGAGTAGTTTAGCTTTATTTCTTAAAGCTAATTTAAAGACATATGCTGTAAAGAATTCTGAAGTATTATCCGTTAGTGTAGCATCAATACAAAATATAGGTTTTCTTGTAGACTATTTTAATAAATATCCTTTAATAGGAGATAAACTTAATAATTTTAAAAAATGAGAAATAGTTTATAATATGATTCTATCTAAAGAACATCTTACTAAAGAAGGAAGATTAAAAGTAAGAAATTTAATTAATAAATATTAATAATAATATAATATATATATGTGCTCTCTTTAAATTTAGCAAATTGCTGGAAAACCCTACAAATAGGATGATCGGCAGGGAACTATGAGACGGATAAATATCTCTTAGTGCCTTCAGAGACTAAATGTTAAAAATTAATACGTTAGGCTGGCGGGAACGAAGTTCTCGCACAAGCTCTAACCTATTAATTAAGATATAGTCCAACTAATATAGAAATATATTAATAATAATTTGACATATTTAGGAAATCATACATTATCAGTGCAAAAAGGATTAAATCTAGGAGTAATACTATTTATAGTATCTGAAGGTTTATTTTTTGTAGCTATCTTTTGAGCATTCTTCCATAGTGCATTAACACCTACTGTAGAATTAGGAGCTCAATGACCACCTATGGGTATAGAACCTGTAAACCCGTTTGAATTACCATTACTTAATACAGTATACCTCAATACTATCGAAGCCTTCGATATTGCTGTGTGAGTGTGAATCTCACTCTATACATTTATTATTTATAATAAATTTAATTCCAACTTTATATTCTTTTATTTTTGAAATTATTGCATATCCCTTACGGGATCAGGAGCCGATTGATTAAAACCTAAATCTATAAGGTATTTTAGTCGCGAAGCTGAGACTTCGTCTAACCATTTCTTCAAGACTTATAGCCCTGAGCGTACTAAGTCGGAAGGCACAATAAATAATCCTGACAACACTGACACGGAATTTTTTAAGTGATTTTCCGGGTTTACTGACGCAGAAGGATCCTTTAGAATAGTTCGATTAGCTTCGCGTACTAATGGGTTTGGGTTTAGATTTTCTATAGGTTTACACATAGATGACTTAAATGTACTAAATTACATTAAAAATAAGTTAAGTTGTGGAGGAATAAGTATTAGCAATTATACTTGTCATTTTAATGTTGCAAAAAAAGAGGATATTTTCAAATTAATTAACTTATTTGATATTTATTTGCTTAATTCTACTAAAAGATTTGATTACTTAGATTTTAAAAAAGCCTATTATTTGTATTATAATAAAGACGAGTTAACAGAAGAGTTAATAAATCAAATATTAGATATAAAAAATAATATGAACAGTAATCGTGTAAGCAAGCTCGAGACTTCGTCTACCGGAGGGTGTGATTTAAAAGAATTCAGTATATCTAAAGAATGGTTATTAGGTTTTATTGAAGGAGACGGTTCTTTTAATCTTAGTAGAAATACTATGGAGCCAGTTTTTTCAATAAGACTTACAGAAAGTGAATTACCTCTTTTAATTGCGATAAAAGAATATCTAAAGGATAACCTAGACTTAGACAAATATTCATTATATAAATTTGAAAATTCTCCTATAGTATCTATGGGAAAAGGTAAAGCTGTAAATAACAGTAAACCTCTTGCCACATTAACTATAAAAAATACACATTTTTTAAATAATGTTTTTGTACCTTTTTTCGATGAAAGTAAATTCATATCTAAGAAGGGTTTAGATTTTAAAGATTTTCAAATTATTTGTAAGGCTATTTATATTGGTGCACATAGAACAGAAAAAATTAAAGATTTATTAATAAAACTGTCTATGACCATGAATAATTTTAGATTATCAAATTCTTCTGAGTACGCTCCGCTAAAAATAAATTTAAGTTCTGTTGATATCTCTGATATATTAGCAGCTGAAGGAACTATTGACCATCTTAACGATGGACGAGAATTAGATATTAAAACAAGAAAATTAATACATAGAAGATCTAGTAGTAGTGTTTTTGAAATTTGAATATCTTCAGCTAACGGAGCTGGGGCAGAAATAATTCTAAAACCTAATTTAGCAGAAACAGCTAAAGAAATAGGTATAGGATTTAATACCCTAAAAAGACAATTAAATAACGAGGAGGGGTTTGCAGAATATAAAGGATACACAATAAAAAGAATAGGAATTTTTAAAAAAAAATTATAATAAGGTAAGTAAAACTAAGATTACAATCGAATTTACTTAGAGATGTATAGAAAAATTAGGTGAAAACGGTTAAAGATATCCTCATCCAAGACCGTCGGCAGTTGTAAATGTCGCTACAGACTGGTTCACCGGGGTTAGGCTGAAATGTCTGTCCAAATGTACAGTCGGGCTTTAAAACGAGTACAATATCGTAATAAGAGAAGGATTACTTCATTCCATGTACGGGAAGTACTCTAATGTATTGTTAGAGATTAGAATCTTATGTTAGTAAGACATCTTTGTTTTACTAATTTGTTAATTAAAGTTGAATTTTATTATCTAGTGGAGCAACTATTACTTATGCGCACCACTCATTAATAAAAGGAGAAAGAAAAGGAGCTTTATATGGTTCTATCTTTACAGTTCTATTAGCTTTAATATTCACTTTCTTTCAAGGGGTAGAATATAGCGTTTCTTCATTTACTATTAGTGACGGTGTATTTGGTACATGTTTCTTCTTCGGTACTGGATTTCATGGGTTAACATTTGGAGCCCTTTTCATATATATTTATAACATATTAAACACAAAACATACAACTGAAATTGATACAGTGAGCAGTAACTCGGATAAATTATTAATTACTTTACCTGAATCTAACCATAGTTATTTTATTGATAAACAATTTATAGAATGATTAGTAGGATTTACAGATGCAGAAGGTAATTTTCACATTAAACTTACAGATTTACAAGGTAATACATTCAAGTATGTTCAATTTACATACCAAATAGGACTTCATGAAGATGAAGTTGAAGTTCTAGAATACATTATGAATACTTTAAAATGTGGACATATTTCCAAATCAAAAGGTAAAGTTAATTATTTTGTTAATGATTTAAACTCTTTGTTAAATATAATAATTCCTATATTTAATTATGTTAATCTTAATAGTTCAAAATATCATCATTTCGTTTCTTTTTCTAAAGCAGTAGTGCTAAGGCGAAGCCTATCCGCTATTAAAGGAGATAGTCGAAAATTATCTGAGACTAGTAAATCAGAAATAATTAAACTTAAAAAAGAAATGAGTGATATGTCAGGTAAATGAATACCTAGTTCTATTAATGATAAAATAATAATTACTAAATTCTGACTAGCTGGGTTTATAGATGGTGAAGGAACTTTTTCTACCAATAAATATATTCCTAGATTTAAGTTAGAAAATAACATAAAAGAATTAGAATTATATAATAAAATAAGAGAATTTTTAAATACTGGTAAAGTTTTATATATTAGCTCTCGTCTTGATAAAGTAAATTCAAATCCTACTGTGATTTTTGAATTAAATAAAATTAAAGAGCTAAGAGATAATTTAATACCTTTAATGTATCATGATGGCAATGTTATACTAAAAACATTAAAATATCAAGATTTTTTATTATGACTAAAATTAGTAGATATTTATTATAATGGTTATCACACTATTTCAAGAGGTAAATTTATATTTGATTCTATAAAGTTACATATGAATAAATATAGATTAACTACTAATAGTAATTTACTTAAAGATAAGGAATTTATCTCTATGAAAGAAATAGATAACCTAATGTCTAAACTTTATTTAATAAATAGTCCTTATGAAATAAAGAATAATTCTAGATATTATAGAAATACTAATAATTTAGTAAGTGAATCAACCAAAATCATAGTAATAAAAGATAATGAATATTCGTTTCACGAATCAGCAAGCTCTAAAATGTATAATAGTATGACAGAATGTGCTAAAGATATAAATATATCTCGTAAGTATATCAAAGAATGTTTAATTTCAGGTAAATCTTATAAAGGTTACACTTTTGTGTTAAATTAGTTTAATATATATAAAAAAAAATAGAGTTAAAAGCAAGAAAATCTTATTTTAAGAAAATTTGCTGCCGAGTATATATTGTGTATAAACATATATAAAGGTTCAACGACTAGCTAATAAATATCGTATTACTTAATTAAGTATAACAATGGCATAAAACTCTACTTATTAATTATCATAATTATGATAAGCACTAATAAGAAGATATAGTCTAATCAATAATGAGAATTATTGTTAATATTTTTTATTTGTCCACGTTATTATAGGTACTATTTTCCTATCAGTAGGAATATGAAGAACATATGCTTACCATCTAACCGATCACCATCACCTTGGTTATGAAGGTGGAATATTATATTGACATTTTGTAGATGTAGTTTGACTATTCCTATACGTAACAATGTATTACTGAGGAAGTTAGTTTTAATCTATAGATATTAATTTAATAAAAAAATATATATAATTTATTACACTTCTAATTTCGAAGAAATACAGCAAGCTCGACATAAGTTATATATATAAAGATTTAATGGTATAAGGGGGTTCGATTCCCCCAAGATCTTAGAATTAGCTATGTAAAAACATGGCTTTAGTTACAAATCTAACAACATTAATTGTTATTCTTCTTTAAAAAATCCAGATAGAGCTTCTGGACTACTCATCAGCAAGCTCAAAATAATTTCTAATAGTTGAGTAGCTTTAGCTTGCGCAGCACAACGACTAAAAAGGTAGATTTTCTATCTTGCAAATTTTGTTGTATATTATATTACATATTTACAGCCGATAAGTTTAAGTCTTAATTAAGGCGGTAATCTATTTTATATAGATAAATTTGATAAAATATTCTTCTGGACTACTCATCAGCAAGCTCGAGACTTCGTCTACCAGAAAAAAAAAAATAAAGGGATAGGCTTCGCCGCTTCCTTATTTTTTTTTACTGCTCGAGACTTCGTCTACGCAGGAGCAAGCTCCAGGATTAGCACTAGCAAGATATAATTTTATTGCTATCCTAAATATTAGGTTAATATAAGTATAAAAAATACAATGTATTATCAACTTCTAGCTACACCTGAGATTTTCTCGAATGGATATTTAACAGGATCCTTAGATATAATTAGCATAACAGCTTTATTATGTGGTATTTTAATAATAATTAATAAAAACCCTATTGTTTCAGTAATATTTCTAATAGGTTTATTTGCAAATATATCAGTATATTTAATATTAATAGGTCTTACATTTATAGGTTTATCTTATTTAATTGTTTATATTGGGGCAGTTTCAATATTATTTTTATTTATATTAATGTTAATAAATATAAGAACAAGTGAATTACAAAGTAATAATAGAAATAGTGTATCTTTAGGTTTATTTATTACAATCCTGGCAAATTTTACTATATTCCAAATACTACCTTATTACATGGCGATATTAAATAATTACAGTAGTAAATTAAATACTATACTATATTATTTACCTTGAAATAAATTTAGCGATATTTTAAATTATATTAATAAAAACATAGACATTACAAATGCGAATATTATGTTTGTATCAAGTAATAGTTGAGATAATAATATGGCTGAAACAGGGCATACAGCAACTATAGGGCATATATTATATACAAGTCACAATATGTGAATATTTATGGCTAGTTTTATATTATTATTAGCGATGACTGGTGCTATAATAATTACTATTAAAAACGAGAAGGCGATTCAGTAGTATTCCATATCCCTTTGGTTAGACGAAGTCTCAGCGAGCTAAGGAATCAGCAAGCTCCGACCCCTGCCAAGCAGCATTGCACAAAATTACTATCCTCCGGATTAGGCGATACTTCGTCTACGCCGACTTAATAAAAGATTAAGTATTTCATAGCAAGCTCTATTCCCTGACCCCCTACGGGGGTAGGGAATTAGAGCCTGCTGTAGACGAAGTCTCTCCCTATTTCTTCGAAATTAGAGCTTGCATATTTCATATCCCCCCTTCGGCGGGATCAGAAATCAGTACACTTCGTTAGGGAATAAGTAGTATTTCATAGCAGTATTTTTTCTGTGCTTCTGTGCGAAGCATACAGAAAAAAATTACTAAAATACTGCATATCCCCCCTTCGGCGGGATCAGAAATCAGCGATGGACTTCGTTCTAGCGAAGCTAGCCCTAGTAAAAAATTCATCCGCTTTCGGTATTGCCTATTCCCTCCGAAGGATGGGATAAAAAAAAATATATTTTTTTTTATCCCGGAGGGAATAGGCAATACCCTCTAGCAAGCTAATAGCAGGAAACGGATAAAGAAAAATTAGTTCAATGGTAGAGCGATTGTTTTACACACAATAAGTTGAAGGTTCAAATCCTTCATTTTTCAGTATTAAGGGTTAGAGGAGCAGCAGAGCTTGCGCCACTAATCCGAGGGTGAGAGGAAGAAAGTTCCTCTCACTTAAGAGGAACGCCAGCTGAGCGAGTTGGCTGATTATACCCTATAAGATTCCTTAACTTAAACGGTAGAGTGCATTTTTGATAAGAATGATATCAGCGTTCGATTCGCTGAGGAATTAAAGAGAATTGGCCGAGTGGTTTAAGGCGGTAAGCTTGAGTCTTATTAGGTTATATTCTAGCCGCATCCGTTCAAATCGGATATTCTCTGAAGAGTGTAGTTTAATTGGCAAAATAGGAAGCTTCAACCTTCAAATTCTTGGTTCAAGTCCAAGTACTCTTGTTTTTTTACGGATTAGGGCCGGCTTGGGTAGGCACTTCGTTTGGGACGAAGACTAGTTATGTTCGAATCATAATAATCCGATGAATTTTAGAAGTATTAGAGATAAAAAAATAAATAAATTTGTGGGTTCGGTAAAAAAAAATAAAGTTCTTTATTTTTTTTATTGCGCCCACTACATATAAGCAAGCATCGTGCTAGCTAAA